GCTATGCCGTGGGTCAGTTTCGGGGCGGGGGCGGAGAGAGACCAGAAGAATGATTCATTTGGATCGACGAGCCATTTCGTGAATCAATGGAGTCTATCCATGAACATCTATTCTATCTGTATATCTAGGGGATCTCTCTATCCATATAGAAGTCTTATATGGCATGATATGATCGCCTAGCCGTAGCCGCATATCAGCTGCGCTCAATATGCGGGATTTCTGTTGGATCAGATCTTTCGCTTTGACGGAAGCTTTTGGACCTAGCGAAAAGGACTCTAAGCCTTCGCGCAAGCAAGCGCGAGAGAAGCAAGCCAAGCAAAGTAGAAGCTTTGCCAGAAGCAAGACGAGGAAGCGGAGCTGTCGTAGAAGCGGTTGCTTCCCCCGACCGACTACAATACAACAGTCGCGACCTACTTTGATTCAAAAAAAAAGGCCTGGGTACTACTTTGATTCAAAAGAAAGGCGAACAGGGTTGGTTTGGCAACAAGCAGACGGCTCTCTATCATAGTTGCAAGGGGGGCTGTTCGCCTTAACTACTTAAGTACCAAAGGCTGCTTTCGGTTTCATAACATAAGGGGGGGCTGTTCACTACAAGCTATCAGCGCTGTCTTAGATTGAACGGCAATAAGATAAGTCGACGTTCAATCTCTAAGGCGGGTTTCCGCTGAGAACGGAATAGTGTTCGTGTCAAAAGGTGAACAAAGCCCTAGCTTCTAGAGTTCGCTGCTTTTCCCAGGCCGGAGAAGGGCTTATACTGCTCGCCTTTGTTTGATATGTTCATTCAGTAAACTACAACTACACCAAAGCGGAAGGGCCACTATAGAAGCTACTTCTAGCCTATAGTCTAGAAGGTAGCCTATAGTATAGTAGTCGGCCTAACCAAAGCGTCACGACATGTTGTTGATATTGATTGAGTTGGAGGGAGCAAGAAAACGAAGAAGCAAAGTCATACTTCATAATGGCGCCAATAAAGACTTAGTATTAATACTTAGTATTAATACTTAGTATTACTGAGTAATGGTAATGGTAATGGTCTTACTTAGTAATACGCGAAAGCCACTATAAGGAAGAAGCATAAGCCCATACAAGAAAGACTTAGTATTAATACTTAGTATTAATACTTAGTATTACTGAGTAATGGTAATGGTAATGGTCTTACTTAGTAATGTAGGGCGCCAATAAAGACTTAGTATTAATACTTAGTATTAATACTTAGTATTACTGAGTAATGGTAATGGTAATGGTCTTACTTAGTAATACGCGAAAGCCAACAAGCAAGGCCCATACAAGAAAGACTTAGTATTAATACTTAGTATTACTGAGTAATGGTAATGGTATTACCGAGTAATGTAGGGCGCCAATAAAGACTTAGTATTAATACTTAGTATTAATACTTAGTATTACTGAGTAATGGTAATGGTAATGGTCTTACTTAGTAATCCGCGAAAGCCAACAAGCAAGGTAATACTAAGTATTACTAAGTAATGGCGCCAATACTTAGTATTACTTAGTAATCCGCGAAAGCTCAATACGGGAACAAGCAACGGACGAGCGCCAATACTTAGTATTACTTAGTAATCCGCGAAAGCTCAATACAGGAACAAGCAACGGACGAGCGCCAATACTTAGTATTACTTAGTAATCCGCGAAAGCTCAATACAGGAACAAGCAACGGACGAGCGCCAATACTTAGTATTACTTAGTAATCCGCGAAAGCTCAATACAGGTAATAGCGTTAGCGCATCCGTTTTCTTGCTGCGTTAGCGCATCCGTTTTCTTGCTGCGTTAGCGCATCCGTTTTCTTGCTGCGTTAGCGCAGCCGTTTTCTTGCTCAAGCAAGGTAATACTAAGTATTACTAAGTAATGGCGCCAATAAAGACTTAGTATTAATACTTAGTATTAATACTTAGTATTACTGAGTAATGGTAATGGTAATGGTATTACTTAGTAATCCGCGAAAGCCACTATAAGGGAAGGGAACAAGCAACGGACGAGCGCCAATACTTAGTATTACTTAGTAATCCGCGAAAGCCACTATAAGGGAAGGGAACAAGCAACGGACGAGCGCCAATACTTAGTATTACTTAGTAATCCGCGAAAGCTCAATACAGGAACAAGCAAGGTAATACTAAGTATTACTAAGTAATGGCGCCAATACTTAGTATTACTTAGTAATCCGCGAAAGCTCAATACGGAACAAGCAACGGACGAGCGCCAATACTTAGTATTACTTAGTAATCCGCGAAAGCTCAATACAGGTAATAGCGTTAGCGCATCCGTTTTCTTGCTGCGTTAGCGCAGCCGTTTTCTTGCTGCGTTAGCGCATCCGTTTTCTTGCTGCGTTAGCGCATCCGTTTTCTTGCTGCGTTAGCGCAGCCGTTTTCTTGCTGTATAGCGTTTTCTTGCTCAAGCAAGAAAGACTCAGTATTACTAAGTAATGGCGCCAATAAATACTTAGTATTAATACTTAGTATTAATACTTAGTATTACTGAGTAATGGTAATGGTAATGGTCTTACTTAGTAATCCGCGAAAGCTTAAGTCATTAATCTTAATACTTAGTCTTACTTAGTAATGGCGTTAGCGCAGGAGTTTTCTTGCTGCGCAGGAGTTTTCTTGCTGCCCTACATTACTAAGTAAGACCATTACCATTACCATTACTCAGTAATACTAAGTATTAATACTAAGTATTAATACTAAGTCTTTCTTGTATGGGCTTATGCTTCTTCGTTTTCTTGCTCCTTGCTTCTTCGTTTTCTTGCTCTTTGCTTCTTCGTTTTCTTGCTGCCCTACATTACTCAGTAATACTCAGTATTTTCTGGGCTTTGCTTCTTCGACCAGACTTTATGAAAATCCCTAACCTCGGGAGTGAAGCTGACTGAATCCATCCATATAGAAAGAAAGCGTCACGACATAATCCAAAGGTGACCCTTTTGAATCTTAAGTAGGGGGCTTAGCCCGCCCGCCTACCAATCAAAGAGGCTGAGAGTAAGCGTAAGCTCACCCGGAAGCTCTTCGAGCTTTCTCCGCCAGAGAGAGTGGAGAAGGGGAGAAGCGACTCGTCGTAGAAGCTTCGCTTCCGGGACGAAGCCAAGCCTAAAAGATGGACTTGGCTTGGCGCAGGAGGCCAAGCATTCTGGGCTGGAAAGAGGCAAGCAAATGAAGGGAGGCATTACGGGCCGACTACAAGACTACGACTACAAGAAGCAAAGCTTCGAGCTTCCCTTCATTCGCTTCGCGGGAGCCGCACAGCACATAGCTGGAAGTCAGAGGGCCCGTACTACCTGCCTAACCCTTCGCTCCGAGGGACCGTAGAACGGAAAGCGCCTTCTAAACAACTCGGCAGAAGGGAAGGGGCCTATGTATTTGCATGACCCCTGCAGATTTGACCCTACCTACACCCGAAGCCAATCCCCTAGCGGTCCTGCCACCACGCCGCAGAACGGGAGCTCGTGTGGAACCTTTTCTTTCTGGCGTAACAGCGGTGGAACGTAACAAAATATTACGGCCGCGTAACATAGGGGCCTACGGTACGGGGAACTCGGCCAAAATATGGACACCCGAAGGGCCCGGCACGCACAATCCTATCCTATCCGAGTCCGAGTTTACCCCGTCATTGCACTTCGGACAGCCGTCCGTAGCATCATAAGGAGCACCTCCCTTTCGAGGTACCCAAATGGTACGGTACATAGGAGGTTGGTGTTTCTCAACGTGGTGTATAGCACGAAAAACCATTCGATACAAGATAGGGCCGTTCACATGAAAGAAGAGAATCAATCCTTTCTTCTTTTCTTTTTCTTTCTCGAGGGGGGGAAAGAAAAGTAGGGTCTTATGGAGGGAGGGGGGAACATTCGGGCGCATTTATCAAAATCCTCCACTGCATCCAGGATCACAAGTGGAACGCTAAGCAAGGGTGGGGAGGCAGCGAGCGGAGCTTCAAAAGCGAAGCGAGCCATTCAAATATAAGTCGCGCGCTAGCTAGCAAGAAAACGAAGAAGCAAAGAGCAAGAAAACGCGAACCGCGCGGAGCCCACCCGAGTTCGTTTTCTGCCGCCACTGGCCGGCCGCTGGGGAAACACAGCCCGGCCCCCTCTCGGGAAATGGGGGTGGGGGTCCAACAAGCACTTGCTGCAGAGGGGGGCCCACAAGCACCTGGCCCGCCCCTTCTTCTTCAGTAAAGCCGACCTCTTTTTCGCCAGTGCTGCCGCAGTGCGCGCGTAGATAAGGAAAGCAAAATCCCAGTGGGGGGGACTGGGGGCCGGTGCCTTTCTTTGACGGCCTAAACTCCTATTTGTCAGCCGTGGGGAACTACTGCTCGGTCGGGGGGGAGGGGAAAGCTTGGGCCTACCTATCCCGATAGGACCCCATAAAGGAACGGGAGCTGTTGAGAGGTTCCATATTGCCGAGCCGAAGGGCAGCACTTCTGTACGTGATCGTAGTATGTCACGTCGTCTCGTCCCCGCTGCATCGAAGAGTACCTATGCACTATGTTCCGGTTCACTGATAAGGAAGATAGAGTTGAGGTGGGGGTCTTACGATGTGATACTCAAGTATGACCCGGGGAGATACATGCGAACTATGGGTAGGAAGCAGGAACCATTATGTCAAAAATTTCGGGGGGTTACAGATCTCTGATACTACCATCGATCCGACAGAGCGGAACGACCAGAAAAAGAAGTGGAGTTAGAAAGCCGTATGATAGGTGGTAACTATCTTGTACGGTTCGGGGGGTAATCGGCGTACTCCTTTCAGTGGGGGGGGGAATCTTTGGCTCTATCGAACATACAGGGAATTGGAGGTAGCATTCCACCGATGTCAAGTCATGGACCGGTTCCTCCAGCCCTTTTTCTCTGTGTTGGTGTTCTATATGACCGACATAAGACTCGACTTGCTAGATATTACGGAGGTTCAGTGAGCACCATGCCGAATCTCCCTACCATTTCCTTCTCTTCCACTTTGGCCAATATGAGTTCACCTGGTACTAGCAGCTTTATCGGGGAATTTCCCATCTCAGTAGGAGCTTTCCAAAGAAATAGCTTAGTAGCCACATTAGCAGCGCTTGGGATGATTTTAGGCGCGGCGTATTCCCTTTGGCTATATAATCGTGCGGTTTCTGGAAATTTAAAACCCGATTTCCTCCATAAATTCTCCGATCCAAATGGCAGAGAAGTTTCCATATTTATACCTTTTCTTGTTGGAGGGGCGACCGTCCGTTGAACTACCAAAGAAAAAAGGGTAAACCAATGTGATCATGACATTGTAGGTGCTTGCGATGGGACGGATGCTACTTCCCTCATAAGTAATGGGTGGCATAGCCCGTTGCGGAAGCCCCCCCCTTTTTTTTCCATTTTTTTCTTTAGGGAGCCTTTTTTGGGGTGGGACCGAGAGAAAGAAAGGACGGGGGGCGACCATGCATGGCACTTCTCGACCGTGTCTCCGAGGGACAGTTGAACGAGCGACTCATGAATGCTGCCGGGTCGGACGAGCCAATAACTCGAACGCGTTCGGTCAGTGTTTTTTTGAGCAAGAATCGCAGCGTTACCTTACCTTCACCATGATACGGACTCCAAGTTCTTATGGCAGAACACGAGGAGTTTCCAACTTAAATATGATGATGGGAATGGAAACCAGAAGCACGACCGGGGTCTTCGTGGTCCGAGATAAGACTTACATCAGTAACAGTAACGTAAGCATGAGAGTTTTTGGTAGTACCGGTGAACCAGATGGCCGCGGCGGGGGAATCTGGGACGGAGGACTCGTAGTATCTCTCTAGATCTGGCAAAAGCGAAACACCCCCTAACGTAATTCGAATGGGGGCTGACCGCTGAGCCCACTCTGGCCTCGCAGGGCGGGCCCCTGTGGGTGCGAGCTGGAGCTGCCATAGCTTATGGCTAGAGCAATGGGAGGGGGCCCAAGCAGAGAGAACAGTAAGGATAACGAGCGCTCCGCCCGCTTGGCGGGCGGCAGGAGCAGCGGGCAAGTGCTTGGTAGGCCAACAGCCCAGTGAACCGGGCGGGGCACTCGACGAAAGGGGGGCACACTGAGCAAGTACGAGAAATTGGCCCCGCTCCGCTTTATGAAAAGCAAGGACCACTACGGGAGGTCGAACCAAGGACCTATGGAAGTCGGGGCTCGTCCCCGGTCAATATTGGATCAAACAATAGGGGGCCGTAGCACTGACCTCTGATTTTTTGATTCAATACAATAGGGGAAAAGATCGTACTGTTCTCTACCGAGACAACGGAAACTCTCAATGGATCCTCCACGCGCTGGGCATACCTCTTCCGTGCGTCTTTCTCGTGGCGGGAACAGAACAACAGGGAAAGACCCGGCCGACCTGCCCAGGCTCGAGGGCGAGCCATACGAGAGTGAGTCGAAAGGCTTCCGTTTCCGTTCTTGGTTTGGGGGCTTTCGGGCCCCTCTCGATCTTATTCGTATAAGGGAAGGAGTCTAAATCAATGGACATTAATGAACCATCATTGATGGACGTTGCACATGAAACGATCAATTCGACTCAAGGTCCGGCGCTAATAGAAGTTGCTTACTCTCCTAGTAGCGAAGGAAAAGGGCAGGGCTTTTTTCGTAGTAATAGTGGGCGGGTCTCATGAGATCTATGCCGGCCGTCGGAATCAAACGAAGGTCGAAGGACCATTCGATTCAATTCATTAAGGGGCATAGATCTAGGCCTATTTGTTCGGTCAATCACCAAAGGCGGGGGGGAATCACTATGGACGACACCTCCCGGCCTCGATTCTTTTGCATAGTCCGGGGGCCGGCCGCAGCAGAGCAGCAGGGCATAGCGGCGCCCTCGCCTGGCGCCATTCCCGGACCTAGCTGCAGACGGGCGGGCCGGGCCTGAATTCAGACCGGACCAGACTCTTCTTTGTTTGAGCTGCTCCCAGCAGACCGGAAGATCTCAGTTGTCCTGGACTGGACAAGTATGTAGAGATCTTCGTGGGACCGGGGAGGGAGTATCAATCGATCTTTTCTAGGATTCCTTATCACGCCACGCACTGATTTCTTTCCATTGATAGATAAGAGGGCTCCCCCTTGAACAGACTCTTAAAGGTTAGGTTACTTTACTACCTGCCTCTACGGAAGAGGTGTACTTTGTACCGCCCGGAGGTCATATAGATCGGAACCCGGAGCGATAAGAACGAAAGCCCTACCCACAGCTAAAACTACTGGAGCTGAAAAACGAGCAAGAAAACTCCTGCGCGTGCTAACGAAGAAGCATAAGTAATACTTAGTAATGGCGCGCTAGAACAAGCAAGGCCCATACAAGACTGAGTCTTACTTAGTAATGTAGGGCGCCAATAAAGACTTAGTATTAATACTTAGTATTAATACTTAGTATTACTGAGTAATGGTAATGGTAATGGTCTTACTTAGTAATACGCGAAAGCCACTATAAGGAAGAAGCATAAGCCCATACAAGAAAGACTTAGTATTAATACTTAGTATTAATACTTAGTATTACTGAGTAATGGTAATGGTAATGGTCTTACTTAGTAATGTAGGGCGCCAATAAAGACTTAGTATTAATACTTAGTATTAATACTTAGTATTACTGAGTAATGGTAATGGTAATGGTCTTACTTAGTAATACGCGAAAGCCAACAAGCAAGGCCCATACAAGAAAGACTTAGTATTAATACTTAGTATTACTGAGTAATGGTAATGGTATTACCGAGTAATGTAGGGCGCCAATAAAGACTTAGTATTAATACTTAGTATTAATACTTAGTATTACTGAGTAATGGTAATGGTAATGGTCTTACTTAGTAATCCGCGAAAGCCAACAAGCAAGGTAATACTAAGTATTACTAAGTAATGGCGCCAATACTTAGTATTACTTAGTAATCCGCGAAAGCTCAATACGGGAACAAGCAACGGACGAGCGCCAATACTTAGTATTACTTAGTAATCCGCGAAAGCTCAATACAGGAACAAGCAACGGACGAGCGCCAATACTTAGTATTACTTAGTAATCCGCGAAAGCTCAATACAGGAACAAGCAACGGACGAGCGCCAATACTTAGTATTACTTAGTAATCCGCGAAAGCTCAATACAGGTAATAGCGTTAGCGCATCCGTTTTCTTGCTGCGTTAGCGCATCCGTTTTCTTGCTGCGTTAGCGCATCCGTTTTCTTGCTGCGTTAGCGCAGCCGTTTTCTTGCTCAAGCAAGGTAATACTAAGTATTACTAAGTAATGGCGCCAATAAAGACTTAGTATTAATACTTAGTATTAATACTTAGTATTACTGAGTAATGGTAATGGTAATGGTATTACTTAGTAATCCGCGAAAGCCACTATAAGGGAAGGGAACAAGCAACGGACGAGCGCCAATACTTAGTATTACTTAGTAATCCGCGAAAGCCACTATAAGGGAAGGGAACAAGCAACGGACGAGCGCCAATACTTAGTATTACTTAGTAATCCGCGAAAGCTCAATACAGGAACAAGCAAGGTAATACTAAGTATTACTAAGTAATGGCGCCAATACTTAGTATTACTTAGTAATCCGCGAAAGCTCAATACGGAACAAGCAACGGACGAGCGCCAATACTTAGTATTACTTAGTAATCCGCGAAAGCTCAATACAGGTAATAGCGTTAGCGCATCCGTTTTCTTGCTGCGTTAGCGCAGCCGTTTTCTTGCTGCGTTAGCGCATCCGTTTTCTTGCTGCGTTAGCGCATCCGTTTTCTTGCTGCGTTAGCGCAGCCGTTTTCTTGCTGTATAGCGTTTTCTTGCTGCCCTACATTACTAAGTAAGACCATTACTCGGTAATACTAAGTATTACTTGCATGACTAAGTAAGACCATTACCATTACCATTACTCAGTAATACTAAGTATTAATACTAAGTATTAATACTAAGTATTTACTTGCTTATGCTTCTTCGTTAGCGCGCGCAGGAGTTTTCTTGCTGCCCTACATTACTCAGTAATACTAAGTATTTTCTGGGCGTTGCTTCTTCGTTTTCTTGCTGGCTTTCGCGTATTACTAAGTAAGACCATTACCATTACCATTACTCAGTAATACTAAGTATTAATACTAAGTATTAATACTAAGTATTTATTGGCGCCCTTACTAAGCCCTACATTACTAAGTAATACTAAGTATTGTATGGGCTTTTGCTTCTTCGTTTTCTTGCTCTTTGCTTCTTCGTTTTCTTGCTCTTTGCTTCTTCGTTTTCTTGCTCCTTGCTTCTTCGTGCGTACTTACGCTTTGGCGCGCTACTCTGCTTCTCGCTTAAACAACCTGACGCGCTGCTGTCAGCAAGTAAAGTCTTGTAGGGGCCTGACAGCTAGCTACACTTACTGCTAACAAGTTCAGTGAAGTTCACATGCTAACAAGTGAATCTGGAGGCCCGTAAAGGTAGGCTAACAAGTGAATCTGGAGGCCCGTAAGGGCCTGCGCGTAACGGCTTTTCAGCCGTGACTTGCAGCTTGCTGCTTGTTGCTTCAAAGGGCGCTACTGAAAGACTATGGGTGTAAGCCCCGAAAGCCTTTGGTACTTCAGTAGGGCGAGCAGCCCTTAAACCAAAAAAAAGCGACCATCCCCCTTCCCCTATTTCTGCATTTCATTCTCTATTTGGCCCGCCTCATAAAAAATGAGAAAAAAGGGGAGGCCTATTGATTCGAAGTCACTACGAAAGGGTCGGTCAATAGCATAGCTCTTTCTTTCCCGGGTCTCCTTTCGAAGGAAAGGCCTTCGCATTCCTAATCCGGTAGGGCCGGACGGCTTTGTTTGCCCCAGCTTGGCGAATCACATCCCCGCGCAACGACATTGTTTGTGCGCCCCTTACCGTTCTCGCTCAGTGTTTGCAACGGCTGGGAAGCCAGTCGTAGAAGTAGAAGCGAAGCCTATCGCCACGCCGACCATCAAATACGAGATTGGGCCCCTTCTCAAAGATTTGATGGAATGGCCCAGCCCAATAAAGGAAGGTTATAGTACGCGATGCGTTCCATTTTTACGAATCGCGAACATACCACGCACGACCGGACGTAGAGCCACAAGAGCTGGCAGACCGGGCCGGGCGCAGGTGCCAGATCCTAAAAGTAGAGTCTCGATCAGCCTAGTGCACCGGTACGACGGGCACTCAAAGACCTGGCGAATGATGGCCCACCCCACCCAAGAGCGCTTATGTCATATGGGAACTCATGGCTGGAAAACAATCCTTATGGTTTTTATATCCGGTAGGAATAATAAGAATCCAAGTCCAGGTTGGTTGGTGAGCCTAGTGATAGGAGACTATCTAGCTTGGTTCGGAGAGCACTTGTTGGGTTAAAGATTTGTTTGTTGCTAAATGTTACGGCCTAAATGCTGAACTATTGACCCTACTTGTTCGGATGGGTGTTCACCCCAAAGTGTTCCCGGACCGCATGCATACATCCGTAAGTAACTTAGTGCAACATGGCAAATTTCATTGAGAGGAATCAGCAAAGAAAAGAAAAAAGGGTCTTTATTTGTATTTGAGAGATTGTCCTCGGGCTGAGGAGTGTCCACATGAGTTCATTGAGGTGTCTACACAGGCCTGCGGTCCTCTTTTATATTCTGTCGAGAGTTCGGATTGCTCCACCTAAGTAGAACGAAAAGGAGGAATTGGAAAAAAGAAAGGGGGGGAGCCAGAAAAGCTTCGCTTCCGGTAGCTTGCTCTCCTAGTTAGAAGAAGGCTCTTTGGCGGATTCTTTAGATCTGGATAGAGTCTCGCTCAGTAAAGAGAGTTGTAGATTCGTTAGATCATGATAGAGTCTCCGCGCGCTAGCGCGCTACTTATACTATACTATACGTTACTTGACTGAACCTCCTTACGCCACGCCGGTTACGATAAGGCAGTAAGAGAGGACTGACGCGTCAGCTTCGAGGGCGTCAGTCATTTCTTTCTCCATCTAAGGTAAGGGAAGAACCTTAGGGAAAAACCGAATTATGACCAATTAGAAGGAAGAAAGAAGGAGCCGCTCGTCCCCCCGGAAACGAAGTACGCTTTGGTGAGCGAGAAGCAGCCAGGTATAGGAGAGGAGAAGGGGCGGTTGGCTCAGTAAAGATAGTCAATAGTTCCACTTGGTGAATAGTGCCTCGGCTCGGTTGAGTAATGTTGTTCGCTCGGCTCGCAGCGGACTTGTTCTAGTGGAAAGACATTTATCTCTGGGAAAAACACATAATATTTGTTCGCTAGAGCTCATCACTGAAGAATGGTGGCTTGGCTTTTTGGAATTAGAGAAGAACTTCTTCGCGTGGGCGGCGTACGTACAAGGCTGTTCGGACCCCCTCCCTCTTGTATGAGGTGCGTTGCCATCGTCTCTTTATCCTTTGCCAGGTTACGTGGCATGGATTCGTCGATTGACGAATCGGATCTTGGCTCGCTGTCCCGCCGACGAACCAGTCTAGAAGTAGAAGGGGAAGGCAATAGAAACTGGTCCCCCTTCCTCCCTCTGTTTGTCTCCTTCTCGCCACTTTTCTCGTCCATCCTGCCCTGCGCCGCTGACAGATTCAGTTGCAGGTATCTAAGACGCTTAGGGCGCGAAGCGCCGCTCTTCGATCCCCCGGTGATAAGGACGGGAACGAGACACAGGGGTTCTCTATGGAGCATTTGAATTGCCCCTTTCTGTTGGAATAGTTGAAAGTCTTATTCTTAGGGGATTTTCTTTTTTCTTATCTTAATAGAGTTGGAACTTAGCCGTGTAAGTTGCGAGTGGACCAGTGTGAAGCTTTAGCTTCGTTGCCGGCCAGAGCCCCTAGCCGACGACCTATACCCCTTTCGAGCTCAGCTGACCCCTTCTTGATTCAGTTTTTTCCCTATTGGAGATAGATGAATCAATGGAACTTTGATCCCCGGTTCCTGCTTGGTAAATTCCTTTAAGGCCCCTATTTCTTAATGTAATGATTGAACAATCAAAGTGCGTTTGCCGCGACTACGAGCTGCCAGTGCGCGTTTCTTTGGGTCGCTACGCTCGGGGTCGAGAACTGGTTCAAAAGTAGAAGGAAATTTCATTTCAAAAAACAAGCAGAAAACACGTGAATGGAAAAGGAAGATTGGAACAAGCAATTGAGAGAGAACCACATACAAAACAAATAGATAACTATTGTATGTATAGAAGATTGGAAGCTCAGCTTTAAGTAAAAAACAAAAAGGGTATGGGAGTCGCTGCGCCCTCGACAGTTGTGGTTAAAAGGTTTGTCTTTTTTTCACGCATCTATTAAGAAACGGAGAATCCACACTTTTTTCATTTATAAATGCCCAACAGGCCAGGTTCTGGTTCAGCATGAGGAGATAAGGATCGAAGTTATGAAATTGTTATCAAACTTTTCCATCTTATCGAGCCAACAGCATATAGCAGCAGTCCATCAAATATTTGAAAGAGTCCCCGAGGCAAAAAAAAATGATTCAATCTTTTCTTTTAAGCTATCTATCAACAACAGAGGGGCTGCTCATAGTAAAAAGCTACTAGATTAGATGGATTCCAACTGAACTTCAACTTCTACTTGGTTGATTGATTCAGGGGTAGTGCTGGAACATAATTAAGGACGACCTCCATCTCCATATGGTAATTGAAGTCGAACAGGAGCAAACCAGATGGAATGAAATCCTTCTTCCTGGCAATGATTCCCAAAAAAGCAAAACCTCACTAGACCGAGGCCCATTGCTATGGGGACTACACTGTATAAGAGAATGACTAAGGTAATTGCCAATAGATTGAAAGACACGCTGGCTCTTTAAAAAGGGCGCCCTCCTAATCTCATTTTGATAGGAAGAGATATTGATGATTATCCCAAGGAGGCTTACTACTCAGCTGATAGATCAGGTAAGCCAGCCATGATCACTAAACTCGCCAAACCAGGCATATGATAATGTTAATCATAGGTTTCTATATGCTTAAGGAAAATGGGATTTGCAGAGTAGGATACGAAAGTTGATTTATATTATATACAAGGAATAGCACCTATGATCCATGGACGACCAGTGGGGTTCATAAAAGGAACCAAACAAAGGTCTGCAACAAGGCTGTCCCCTCTCTCCATATCTCTACGGCTGGTTGCAGATGACACTGTAATAATAACAAAGCCAGATAGAGAGACTTTTCGAGGCTTCAAAACTTTCTTTCATTTTTTCCTTCTGGATTGAAAACAAGACTTTTTTGACTTTGGTCATGTTAAAACCCCAGACGACGACGGATACTAATACAACTGGGATTCAAAGAAGGATTAAGAGATTCTCTATGGACTTACTTGGCTTGGTCCCAGTTTATAGGCATTAAAGAAATCTATAACTAGTTGGAAAGGGCGCAAAGAAAGCAGGAAAAATTTCAGTAAAAAGAAGCCTGCCTTAGTCTCAAATAGGGCTTAGCCTCAATGGCAGACCAACTACCAAATGCGGAATGACGGTCGTGAGCCGGTCCTGATGGAATTCCTAGGCGGGAAGGTGGCGGGAAGCCTCTTTATCTGGCGTAGCCCTTCGAGTGAAGCATTCGATTATGCGTGCTGGCCGCTCATCCTTAAAGGCCGGGTTGAGCAGGAAGAGAGAAGGGTTCCTCATTTTAGAAGGCTATATCAGCGGGAGCCTGTCAACGCCGAGGAGGCCCGCTACCGTGCGAGTGCTGTCGGTGGCGTGTCTCGATACCTGAAGGCTGCTCTTCGTGATGTCAATAGCGACGAGTATCCTTGTGCTTATGCCCAACCGAATTTCAAATAGCAGTGGATGGCTACGCTGATGTGGAAAGAAGTCAAGCTCTGTCGTGCGCAGTTGATGGGGAATCGGGGTCTGAGGTGGCGGAGTCGGAGCGGGAGTCGAAGCCTGAGAAGCGTTATGCCTTCGACTACCAAAAGAAGGAGTGGTTCATAACGGATGAGCCTCCTCGAGGCTATGGCGCCCCTGAAATAAAGCCGGACGACTGGGGTTGATGGGTAGAACTGCGTTTGGCTTGCTCCCTCTGAGATGGAGGAAAAAACCCGGTGTAACTGGCCAAAGTTTGGGAAATCAAGTGCGATACATCGGTGTAGTAGAACTCTCCCACCCATTCTTCAGTTGGATCCTGACCCGTGGACTCCTTTTGACCGCGTTTTTGTTGTTTGTCTCGTAAGCATTTCGGGATGCCCTGATGGAGGGTGAGACTCTCATTTCAGTTAAGGCGTCATCATTTCAGGTAAGACGGGCGGAACACCTAGCAATTAGGAAAGGAAAAGAGAAAAACCACTTGTTCAAAAGCAAGGACGAGCTTTTCCTTCGGTGAGTAGCTTCCCGTACGAGGGAGAAGAGCAACTCCTTCTCTTACGCAATGAGTTCAGTAAGACAAGAGGAGTTAGCGGGCTTGCCTCAATATCAGGACAGACGGAGGGCTAGGAAACTACTTCATAATATAGAGGCGGACTCAAACTCAAAGGAAGGGAAGACCCAGCTCCAATGCCTTACTAATAGGGGCTAGCAGTACGCCCTCATCAGGCGATCCCCTAATGTGGTAGCAACTTCAGCAGTTGCAAGAGCAAATGGCCGAATTGCTAAGATGCAAGAAAGCATCCACAGGATTCCATTCTTTCTGCTTGAACTTACTTTTCTTTAAAAGGGCTTGCCTTCCTTTTCACCCCTAAACTACAAGCTACACGCCTTCAAGATTACATCGTTACAATGGGTTCAGGCAAGCCCGGGCAGATTCAGCTCACCTGCAGTCGTGTTTTCATTACTGCACGGAATTCGCTGGCGACGATGCAAACCTTATCCGCTTATTCCAATGAAGCCTTTCCGGGGCAGCATTAGACTGGCTTACCAACCTCCCGGCCGAATCAATTCCAACATTCGCTGGGTTGGCCGACAAGTTCATCAAGCAGTTCTGCTACAATATCGATGTCGCGCCCACTCGCCCTATAGAATGAATTGTTGGAGGCTTTACTTGACGAGTATTAGTTACCCAATGAATCATTTGCAACATACGTGGGAAGGTTAATGGCCCTAGCAGCTAAAGTGAAAGTGATGCCCCCAGTCCATGAAAGTTCTCAGACGGATACTAAAGACCGCTAGTAACGCCCTGGCAAGTTACATCCTTCTAAAGGACTTTAGGGATTTTTCATATTTCATCTGCAACGGGCAATCGAATGGAGTCTTTTCTTAAAGTGGGTGGATTCCCGGCCACAGCTCCGCTTTTGCCTAACCCATCTCCTGCTATCACGCAGTCTGATGATCCGCAATCTGGCTCCAATTCAAACAAGAAGCGCAACCTTATTTCGGCCAGAAATGTTGTAGACGTCATTGCTCCAGCTCCCCTCACATTAGAAAGTGCCCCGCCACGTCAGCAGTAGCAGCAGCCTCTATTGTTTAGCAGGTTTAGCCTCCGCCTCAGCAACAGCAGCAAAATGACCAGCAAGTTCCCAACCAATATACATACGAAAAAGGGAACAACTAAGGACAGAAGCCATACCCCTTATATAAACCCTTTTTGCCCAATGGAATTGCCATTGAGTTAGATTCTTCCTATGCTGCTTGAGCATAGCTTGGTGCAACTCCTCTAGTACCTTCCGCTGCCGGTCCCTCCTGGGTAGATACTAAAATGCCTAATTACACCAGAACAGGAGGCATACGACCGATCGGTGTAATAATTTGAGGCATAAAGTGCAAGATTTCTTGACTTTGAAAAATCAGCGGCAAGATCGCGGTTGTCAGCAAAGGAATCGTCGCCCCCGGTCGCCTTTGGACAACGACGTAGGGCCACCCCCAACTAGAATTTTTTCATTTTCAAGGACGTATTTGCTAACAGCTGCCCAAAGTCTTTCTTTATAAATACACTCTACTCCCGCATTGATAGCCTCTACTCGTGTCCTAGCTCGTCTGAGAGCTAGATTCGCCTCAATTGCTTGTCTCTTGCCTTGCCTTCATGGCTCGCGGCTTGTCTTCGCTCCTTATCCATGATCAGTGTTTCACTGAGGATTGGGGGAAGCTTCCCCGTTTGTTATACTCCTCTGGTTTTCTATCCGGGCGGCACCTAAAATAGATGCTTCAAGTGTGTAGTCCCCGTCCAGATTTGTGCGTGTTCCCACGTCTTCAGCCGTCGATTCGCAGGTAACTGGCCGGCCCGCCTTTCACCTCTACGCCCAAAGTGACTCCTTCCTTTGAAGACCGGGCTATATAGCACTCTCTTTCATTCCATGGTGAGAGTAGACCGGGAAGGATGAAAGTGTCCTCTTTCCACTAAGGCCTGTGATGCGTCTACAAACTCTACCCTTGCAGCAGCCATCTCCTGACGAGCCCCCTTCTCAGCTGCTTCAAACTCCTGGATCAAGCAAGATTGTTCTGTTGTGGACTTCTCGTACCCCTCTAGGGCCTGATCATGGCCTGCAAGCTCTTGCTTTAGCTGAGAAAACTCTTTCTCAAGGGCGCATACTCGGTCCCATATGCCAGTCCTTAAGGTTTTTATGGTGTTGAAGTTCTTCACTGCACCCTCCCTTACAGAGAGAGCAGTTATCTTCTCTGCCTCGCATGACTGCACGCGGGTCTTCACCTCTAAAAGCCTCGCGTTCTTGGCCTTCTCTATGGCCTCAGGGCAGATGGTACCCTGTAATTCAATCACTGACTCTGCAAAAGAGATCAGTGAGTCCACTCTAGACTTCAACTCCGCGTGTCAAAGCCCAAATTCGCCAGGAAGTTGTAGGCATGATCCGCATAAGGCTGGAGACGCACCAGCTCGGAAGCAGAACTTTGTTGGATCTTATTAAAGAGGAGTCCCATCGTCTTCTTGATGAATGACTAAGAAATATCCTTGGCTTCATCCACATATGCCGCATCCGGAAATGCAGAAGCCACTATCCTTGGAGCCTGCAGACAAAGGGGCTCGAACTGAACATTCTCCCTTGTCGGAGAAGGCAACAAAAAGTCCACATGCTTAGAGGAGCACCTCCCATGAAGAAATCTCTTCGGGAGACATAGAGGTATCCTAGTAAAAGAAAGACACCGATTTTTGCCTCCTGGGGTGATACGACCGGCCGATAGCGACGGGAAAGGCACCTGGCGGCTTCGGCCACTTGGTGGGAAGAGGTTGTTCTCTCCCGCGCAAAATGAGTGCTATGTGCTCGTTTTTCGTCTGGCAAAAGTTCCACTTGGGCGTGTGGATCGGCCACTAGGTATGGTTCACATAACCCAGAATGACTGGTCGATGAGCGTCTCGACGTTCGTTGATTAGGACATTTCCTGACTCACAACCAGGCGCCACGCACCCGCTTCCGATTAGTCCAAAGTCAACCTGGGGACACGTGGAGTTGAGCGTAACCCAGTGCAAAAGCCAAGTGAATGAAATGAAAATGAATAAGAATTTATTCAATGTACTTGAGCACTTGGGCATGCGTTCATGGCGGAGCACTTTCGAACGTCCTCGACTGCTAATTGGCCTCCTTACCAAAGTCCTATGAGTATTTGTTTTCGGTTGCTTATCTAAGGAAATATGTATTGGTACTTACCTTTTCGCAAAGGCAGTAGTCCAATTGCGCAGGAAGTCTGAATGGTTACATTTAACAATGTACCTGAAGGCATGTGCTTTTGCTCTCCAGTGTTTTTATGCTGAAGAGTTTAAGCCACATCGAAAACTTCCTGTGTCTGTCTCCCTTACTAGGTCAGGTATACCTCGGATCATTCCTTCCTTTCATAGAAATATGATTAAAAGAAGTCTATCGCATCTTCTGGTCAAGTACTATTTGTCGCTGTTCTCGTTGTACAAACTGATACCGGTAGCTAAACCGCTATCGGCGTCTAGTCTGTACCCAATACTAAGCATGGCAAAGGTCTCTTGTAAGGGCAATCCATTTCTTGGGTTGCTTATCAGAAGATGTGAACTTCTTTTAAGGAGGTATATACCAAAGATCCACACGATACCTTGTAACGTGGGTTTCAAGTGGCATCTGACCTGGTCGTCGTGTCCATCATCTTCGGGATGGTTGTATTCTCCAACCGTACCACCGGGGCCCAACCCGTTGGTCGCGTGTTTGGATGAGTACCACTATTTCCGAATGGCTGCTGTAGCAGGTTGGCGGTTCTCGGCTGCTGGTATTCTGGCTATTCCTCGAGTGGCATATGCATTCGATGGTGATAGTCAGGGACTAGCAGTTAAGTACATGCACACCTATGCTAAAGTTCTTCGGAATTACGTTCCCATTATTTGGTCTGGAAGGACCAAGACTGGTGAGCGTAAACCGGATTTTAGCGACTACAGCATCATGACGATGGGACGTTTGTCCAGTAAGGCAGAAGGAGGGGGCAAGCGAAGAATATTCGCTCTTTGTAACCACTTTAAGCAAAGCTTATTGCGTCCGCTCCACGACTGGCTAATGGTAGTGTTGTCGACTCTCCTAACTGATAGGACTTTCGATCAGTCTAAACCATTATCCTGGGGGGTATGATCGGTACTGTTTTGACCTAAAGTCCAGTACTGACCGCTTTCCCGTTTGGTTTTCTGAATGGGTAGCGAGGATGATTTTTGGTTACAATACTGGTTGGTTTTGGATTTCTCTTTTAACCTCCGATCTATTCGCGGTGACATCATCGCGAGGACGAAGGGGGTTAGTGAAGTTCCTCACAGGCCAACCATTAGGTTATGCTTCTTCCTGGCCGCTGTTTGCGCTGTCCCACCACTTAGTGGTGTGGATATGTGCCGATTTGGTGTATCCGGGACAGAAGTTCACAAACTATGCTATCCTCGGTGATGATTTAGTCATCGGGGATACCAGAGTTGCTGCGTAAGACAGTCTTGCTTGCAAGCTGCTTGACGTCGAGATTTCTCCCGTTAAGTCGCTTGTCTCGCATAGCGTTCGAGTTTGCCAAGCGATTTTACATCCACAATGGGGCAGTGGACCTAAGTCCCGTCTCTTGTCGGATGATAAACTCGCTTAGGTACTCTACACTCGGCCTTCCGGAAATTCTGCGTAAGTATCAACTAAATGATTTTAAGCTTGCGTTGAAAATAAGGGGGGCTGGGTATAGGGATAAAGGAAGCTCGCAAACTTAATCGTAATTGGTTTCGTTTGTGGATGGTAATGCATAGCCCTTTCGGTGTGAAGCCTCTCCCTCTCGATTTCTGGTTCGTTCACCCTCAACAGGGTGTCCTATCATGCTATCAAAGAGGGATGTTGGAGATCGGGTAAGTGATCCCACCAAGTTCCGTCAACTGGTTGGAAGCCTTATATACTTGACCATGACTAGGCCAGACATTGCATATGCCGTGAGACTGGTAAGTCAGTTTATGCATGATCCAAGGGAACCACACCTTGAGGCCGCTCTCAGAATCCTTCGTTATCTTAAGTCACAGCCGGGTAAAGGTATTCTTCTCTCCGCAACCTCTGGCACAGAAATATCTGGGTACTCTGATGCTAGTTGGGGTGGTGTATCTGGAGATGGGAGGTCCATTACAGGCTACTTTATCTATATGGGGAGTGACTTAGTGCATTGGAAAAGCAAAAAGCAGGATACAGTCGCCCGGTTCTAGTACAGAAGCCGAATACCGTGCAATGGCCTCAACTGCAAGCGAGCTTGTGTGGATGAAGTTTATCATGGAAGAATTGGGTTTATCTTATCTTCTAAGGCACCTATGAGAATGTTCTGTGACAACAAAAGTGCCATAAGCATTGCAGAAAATGATGTATCTCATTCACGAACCAAACACATAGAAATTGATTGTAATTTTGTAAGAGAAAAGGTGACCAAGGGTGACATAGACCTGCCTTATTGCAAAAGTGAAAATCAACTGGCTGACGTTCTGACCAAAGCCCTCGGTAGAGACAAGTTCCATCATATAAGGTATTGGTATTCTCTTAAGGGCTGGTGGTTTTTGCCTTCGGATGAAAATAATGTCATAATGGCAGTACTCCTGAACATTTCTTCTCTTCTTCTTTTTGCTACTTTGTTTAGTTTAGTGATTGATATCAAAGAGAGTCTAAGTCTAGTCACTCAACTAATCCACTCGTGGAGTGGTAGTGGTATAGTAGTTGTTTGGTATGGTAGCATAGTAGTGGTAGTTGAGACTCCGACTTCACGAGCTGCTTTAAGACTCATGTAGCTTCCTTCACTCATTTTTTTGTTAGGTGCGCTTAAAGTCTTATCGACTAGGAGTCACACGGAAGCCACCGCATGCCGCCAAAGAGGCGCAAAATAGAAGTCACTTGGTGGACCAGACAACAGCCCTTCCCCCAAAGGAAGAGGATAAGGACAGGTCCGCACCTTATCGTCACACTTATAAATGAAGCCAAACCGGTTCGACGTTCAGTCTTCAGTGGAACGACTGGCGGATCCAGAAGGACCTCTATAGGAGTTTCCGGTAGACAAGCAAGGGTGTAGTACCAAGACCCATACTTACGAATCATGGACATCCATTCTCGGATGACCCACATCTCCCCAAGAAAGTCCCACTCTGCCCAGAAGCCTAACAAATCCCCAACTTCTTTCTCGTTGGGAAACTTAGGGGCTAAAGCCTTAGCAGCCACCCCCCTACTAATAAGGCCATTCCTCTCTGATAACATAACAGTTGAGGTGTAGATTTGGGTAACCTAACCATAACCAGAAAGGCAAAGGGCGGACACCGTGCGATAAGCACGAGAAAATGGCGAGCCCAATGACGACCCTTTGGAAATCCACGCCGAGTGAACGTGCCCTGCCCCTCTCAGTCGGAAAGATAGTGAGATGACTTCTTGAGTAGTGAAATTCTCTTTCACCACCTTCTTCATGACAGGAGTCAGAGTCGCTGAACTTGTTAAAGCTCGGATCATACGAGCGCTTACTGGACTAATGTCCACGCTCGCACCTTTGATCCGAAACCATTTAGCAAATTCAAGGGCTCCTGACTTCGAGACTCAATCTTTCTCTGGAGAAATCTGAACCTTAGCCATATCCATTCATCTGCGATACATTTCCGCGACCTCACAGTCTCCGATAACTATATCGTCACCGAGGACTGCGTACTTGTCAAACCGGGTTCCCGGGTACACAAGTTCAGCACAAAGCCACACACATAAGTGGTGACATAGTGAGAAGAGCGGCCAAGAACCAAAGAAAGCCAAAGGCTGTCCTGTTCCGAAAGCCACATAACGATAGCCTTCTCGACACTCGGGTGATGAACATATTTGCCACCAAGCCGAGCCCAACCCATCCAGCAGAGATAGCTCTGCCGAAGATGTCATACAACATCCGCCCCAGTATTATAGCCGGGAACGAGTCTGTTGCTATCCATACGAGAAGAAGAGGAAGGCGCATCTCTATTCAATCAACTGGATAGGCAAGGTCGGAGTCCAATAAAGAAATGAATGAGGGCCTCTATCTCAAGAGATTGCAGTAGCAGTTCTATTCCGTTCTCTTCTCCAGGCTAGGCTGGTGGGGAACAACGCAGTCGGAGCCAGCCTAATATATAGGGCAGGGTCAATTGCTTAACCGTTAGGTTAAGGGAAGAGGGCCATCCGGCAGGTCGCTTATCTTTCATCTCCGTCGAGCGAGGTAGGGGGGATCATCACCTATAGGAGTCACATTATAAGGAGCAGTTGACTCATCAGCAAGGGCAGGGGAAGATTCCGCCCCTTTCATTGAGAAAAGGCCCAAAGATGGTTTTCTCCTTCCTGATCTTACCTCCGGTCATTTTGTCGGAGCGCTTCTCATCCCACGCACGGGGGTTCTTCCATCAAGAAAGCTCAGTCTCCCCGTCTCTTCGCAACAACTCCTCTCCCCTTTCCCGGAACAAAAACCGGGTCTCTTGGGCGGTTTAGGCTTAAGGGCTAGTGTCGCAGATAATCTTTCCTTTGCGTCTTTCGGTCAATGGAGTCAAAAAGGGGACTGGCACTGGATCCGGCCGCTGGTGGATTTGCTATTGGTGGCACACGGTCCCTGGATATGGAACTGGTCAGGGAACGAATAGGCGCGGGAGGCAGGACCCTTCGAATGTACTGGAATGGATCTGTCTCTCTAACGGGACTGGAGAAGGATATGCTGGGTCATCAACCGGGACTGGAACGGGCGGAGCAGGATCTCCGTTGGATTGATTGGGCGAGCTACCCCAACAGGAATGTGGTCGTCTAGGTCGTACCTGCGGAAAGATTAGGTGGACCCCTATACATCGATTGGACCGAAACCAATCGAAGCCATGCGATCGATCGAGCTACCCACATCCACTTTGACTCATATCAATTGGAACGTACCCATTCTAAACAAGCATTTCCAGGCGCTTCTTATGCACCCTAGCCAACGGTCCGACCGGCCAGAAACTGTTCACTTTCTATCCTCTGGCTCCGACCATTTTGCCTACATATCCCCGGGTCTACGTGGATCGGAACCGTATGAAATGTTGGACCGGGAAAAAGACCCAGCTAGTTCGAACCAGAGCTTTACACGTATGGGGCTAGTCTCGCCGCACCCGGCTTGTTGTTACGGGGGGTCGCGAAGCTTTGGAAAAAGAAAAAATGAATTCTTTGATTGAAGCCCAAATATTTGCACCATACAAGTAGTTTGGGTGGGTGTCATAGCAGCTCGCTCCAACCGAGCATGAGTGGGGAACTTCACTGAACTATATATAGATCTTCCTTCCGCTCCGACCCCTTCCATCCTTCCTTCCGAAGGAACGAACGCATATTCAAACTGGCATGGGTAAGGTGGGCTTACCAAAGCCGCTGTCGCTGTCTCCGGAGTGATGGAACTTAGAACCAGCTCCCAGCATCGCGTATTCATTCCATTCTATCAATAGAAGGGCCTTCCATCTTACCGTGGCTATCTAGTCATTGACCCCGCACGCAGTGGTTTGATCGCAAGATGCGTGTGGCAGGTTGCTCGCTTGGCTCACGAATCAGTTCGAGGTTCCGTTCCGCGTAAGGTCGGGGCGCTTGACTAAATAAGTCTATTTCCATATTGAGCGTAATTCATCCATTAGACTCCGGGACCGGTTCGCCTTCAGCTCCAATCTCGTTGCACGCATCTCGCTCCCCGTGATGTTCGGGTGAGTGTGAGGATGTGCTTACGCCAGAGCACATGTCGAATGGCCTAAAGCCTGCCCCCATACCATATGAAGCGTGAGCGGAACCGCTTTCGCTGGGCTAGCTTAGTAGCGGTGCGTAACGAAGGACCGGCCCGGGAAGAGCAAGGCGGGTGAGCCTTGCCCCTTAGAAATGAGAGAGGAGGTCATGATAACAGTTTACGAGTGGAACCCGAGCATGAATGATAGATTCTGCGTAAGCTGAGCTGCTTTAACAAAGCGTCGGTCAGCTCGGGAGGTTTGCTAGAACAGTTCGATAATGGAGGACCGGGATGAGATGTAGTCATCCATTACTTCCACCGAGCGGAAGAAATCAAGATCCCTCAGTTTTGTTCTATCTTCTATCGCTTGCTGGTATCTCAGATCGCGAAGCGTTGGACAGCTTTAGCTTGAAATTCAGCGAATACGTATGGCCGCAGCAGCCTTTAGTGCTTATCTCGGCGGACCGGGGCCAAAGACCCTGCCTGTGGGTAGCCCGCCCTGCGGTGGGACCAAATCATCGTCCCGTGTGTCCGAGAGGTCGCTAAGAGGCTCATGGAGAGTTTGAAAAAGAACAACGCCTGTCTTCGCGGGTCATTCTCGAATGGTTAACCTGATCCACTTAGAAATCAATGATCTGGGAGGAGAAGGAATAGACCTTGGACCTAAGGAAAGAGCCCTAGGTCTTACTCCTTCTCCATAAGGGAAGATTCCTTCCCTTTCGGTGCTCCCTCCCTTCCATCTCAGCGCCCAGCTGCCGGCAACCACACACAGCCCCCTCCTGCCTTTAATGATAAGACTAGTTCTCGCCGACGGGTCGGTCGTTCGTCATACGAAGCTTCTAAACCTCTCTCTTGCCGCTCATTCAGTATCTGACGTTGGGACGTTCTTTGGCGGAGGTCACCCTGGAACGTGCCAGGATCTTGTCTCCCCTTGCCCGGTACTCACAGGTTCCATTCCCCGTATCGCATCCCTAGCCCTGAGATATTGATATTAGGAGTTGGGTGCTTGAGAAGGACCAATCAGAGGCAGGAAATGCATCCATTCCATCCATGTACGTATCAAAAACTGATGGAGGTCATCAGGCAGCCTATCCGAACCGGGACAAGGAGTTTAGTTGGTTGCCGACAAGTCTGTCCCCTTCGGATACAGATGAAAGACTGCATGGGCTTTAGCTCTCGACTGAGAGGCCCTTTAGCACTCGCCCTATAGAATGAATAAGGAGAGGGAGAGGGAATGCGGCACCTTCCTTCTATCAACTGAACGCACCCGAATCTTAACCCACCCCCCTTCATTGATTCATCAATGAAACATGGATGGGGATGGGGTGAGTAAAGATCGCATTTTTAGGCTCGATTGAGCAACTCGAACTAAATGCTATGGGGTGGGTGGGGTAACGAGGCCGGCCCTTAACTAATCTCGGTCCGTGCGCTCGCCAACGAATAATGCGCCAGTACACTCCAAACTACAGCAATCACGAAACGTCCGTTGGATGGGATTTATGCAGCAGTTCCATCTGATCATGAGGTGTGGTAAAGGTGCTCAAAACGAGATAGCAGATATGTTATCCCGTCCTCCAGTTGCTACAGCTGGTGTTATCTCGCACAATAGCCCTTTGGTGCATTAGGGTTATGAGGAGGCCGGACTTCAGGGGCATATACAGAGGGTTGAGTCGGGGCAATGACTCAAATATCATTCATTTTCATGCGAGGGATGACTCGCTCTTTCATCCGGACAAGCTTTGTATTCCAGCTTTACGTAATAGGGCGGCGGGAAGCACATGCTTATCGGATAGCAGGTGGTAACGAATGGGTGGGTAGCGCAGATTATGTGTACAATATCCAATCTGCAGCAGTCTTGTTATTGGCCCCGCCTCGGAAGGACGATTTAGAGGATCATAGGTCAATCAGTCGGAGGTGAAGGGAGATAGAACGATCGGTCTAGGACTAATGTATGGAGGTGATTGATATGGAGATTTTGGTGGTGCATTAACAACTGCATGATCGACAGAATATTCCACTTCATCAAAAGAACGGGATGGCTTCTGGGTCAACTGAATCATCCCTTGGTGCAAATGCAATTGCTACTGGTTTGGTTCTGTCCCAACCTTCTGAAGCCCTGACTTCTTCGGGGTCAATAACTGGAACAGGGCGAAGGGTGCGTGCGAGATAATGCTCTCTCCAAGGGCTTCCATTCAGACCTTTAGGGATGGGATACCTATAAAAAAAAAAAGAAAGCTATGAGTCTCACCTTTCATCTCGTATTATAGAACAAAAGCGGGCAGGGGAGTCTTTGACTCGCACCTGAGCCGCTTTTAGTAAAAAACACGGAACTCAGCCCAACTAGCGTCACGCTTTCGCCCGGAGACGTAGAGATGTCATGGGGGGACAGGCAGGGAGGTCAAGCTACATGCAACTTGATAGGGCGCATGTGTGACGCATATCATGCATGTCTGAAGGTCGTCGGCACACAACGCACCTCCACGCTTTGGCGGGTCATCCGAGATAACTACTCTCTTTTCCGCATCTCTGACTCAAGTCATTTCATTCTTTCCTCGAGCTTCGTTCGGCGTAAAGCCCAACCACCATGCCCGCCCACCGCGGAAAGGAACTTCCCTCACTTCGATCACCAACCTATCAGGAAGTTCCCGAAAGGGTTGCTTTCCTGCTATTCCTCAATTCTTTCTTCCTTTCCATTGATTGATTGAATTGATACAGGAAGTTACCCTACTAGAGGAGAGGTACGGTAGCTTTCCTGCTCTTCTCAATTCTTAGTAAAGGGGCTGTTCACAGCGAAGCCTATGGAAAGGATGAGTTCGGTAGTGAGGTAGAGGGCGGTGGGTGGGGAAGGTAGCGAAAACAAGCAAGAGAAAGGAGCTCACAAGAGAAAGCATTTGCTTGAACGCGGGCTTCAAAAGCAGGTTTTGCGGGTGTAGCTGGTGTTGCTGGTGATAGTAGGCTTAACGATAGGCTTATCGATAAGCTAGCGAGAAAGCGAGCAAGCAAGCACACTGAGCTTTCAGAAGGGGAGGAAGAAGAAGACCTTGAGAAAGCTGTAATCGAACCTGGAGAGTGGGGAGAGCACTTCACTTGAAGTCAAAGGGCTGGTCGAACCAACTTGGTCATCACGGTTTCCGGCAGCTGTAGCGTGAAGAGCGTAAGGCCTATCGTAATGATCGTAATGCGAGAGATGCAAGAGCGGCTTGAACGGCTTGCTTCTCTTAATAGAACCACGAGGTGAGGGGCTCTTCTTGCAAGGGTGCGCCAAGTTATGCCCTGCCCAACGAAAAAAGGGCTTCAACGCGGTATAAGCGGTATGGGAGGTATGGCTCCAACTAGCCTTCTTAAAAACGATCTTTTGCATTGAAGCGATGGAATCCATCTGCTAAGATGATTCAGAGCGACGCTATGCATTCATTCGATTAAGAGCAGCTAAACGCGTCTTAAGTACTGGTGTTCTAAGCCGGAGAGCTCCTTTCACAAGTGATGCTTAAGTTGCGGCATGCGCTAGTCCTGCTACTGCTTCAATTAGGAGGACGGGTTCGGCCCGGTACTAACCTTCAGGTTTTGGTAAATCCCTCTTTTGAAAAGGTAAGTTGAGTTCATCTGGGACATCTCCGATCCGAAAGGTGAATTCATGGTGAGTGAGCCGAGTCCCTCCATTAAAAGAAGGACTAGTCGAACGACATAGCTTTCGTAAGATCGTATTAGCGTAGCGCGTAAGTAAGCTTAATAGCTGGTTGGTGTTGCTGGTCCGAAAGCGGCTTCAGCAGCATTTGATGCTTTTGCGGCTTCTTCGGTGGTTCAGCGGCTCCTCCCGCCGATTGAGAGGATAAGTCTTCTTGTTCCATAGCTGTTAGGGAATCCCTCTGACTCCTTTGAAGCTGCGAGTTGAAGCAGGGCTTGAAGCGCCTTCACGGCTAGGAAACTCTCGAAACAAGGGCTTTGGGTGGGGAAGGCGAGTCCGTAGTTTTCAGTCAAACTCCAACTAAAAAGATGAACGAAACGAACACGGCTAGGTTCAAGAAAGCTTAGAGACTCGGTGCATCCGCATCCAAAGAAGGAAGCACTAGTCGAGTCGGAGCGCTATCAAAGGACTGAGGCGAGCGTTGGAGCGTGAGGGCTCGGGACGTACGTTAGCGCGTGAGGGCAAGGAAATGACGTAACGTATTTAAGTGCCGTTAATCGTTGTTAGATTCGAGTTGAGGGACGCTGGGAACGATCACTCAGGTTTCATTCCAGGAAGGAAAGACGTGAAGGTGCGGAAGGACGGTCTAGTTCTTTTGAGCGGTTCGATTCCTCTGACTTCTAAGCAGGTTAGAAAGGCTTTCTAGTACCGGAATAAGCCAATCAATCATAGGTAACTAATATAGGAGTCCGAAGCCAGCTCGTCAGCATCTTTTTTCGGGATTCCCAGTTGATTATTCAGTTGACCTCACAGCTTCAGTGCTAGTAGTTCCGAATCCATCCATTAATCCACCAATCTAGAAACCAAAGGGGATAGGGGCGAATAGGAAACGGGACCTGGAGAGCTAGGTAGCATCATCTAGAAACCGGAAACAAGGCGAGCAGTTTCATCCGTTTATCCAACACCTCGCTAAGTAACCCTTGCGAACCCCGCATCCGACGAGTTAACGATAGAGTCAGTGGTCTTCCTGGTGAGGCAGGATCTTCTTGAGCACTAAATCCCAACCCGGTCGAACTTTCTTGTCATAAGCCCGTGCTATTCTTCTTTGATAACACTGGCCATGGCAAATCGTGTTTAGGCGCTTTTCCTCGAAAAGATGAAGCTGGTCATATCGTGCTCTCACCCATTCTGCTTCTTCAAGTTCAGCTTCCATCAAAACGCGCAGAGAGGGGATCTCTACCTCGATCGGGAGGACGGCCTCCATTCCGTATACGAGAAAATATGGAGTGGCACCGGTTGATGTTCGGATTGAGGTGCGATAAGCGTGTAGAGCATACGTAAGCATGTCGTGCCAGTCCTTGTATGTCACTGCTATTTTTTCGATCATCCTCTTCAAGTTCTTATTTGCAGCTTCAACAGCACCATTCATTTTTGGTTTGGAGAGGAGTTGCGGTGAGTGATTTTTCACTGTTAAAACTTCTCCCAACAAGCAAGGAGCAAGAAAACGAAGAAGCATAAGCCCATACAAGAAAGACTTAGTATTAATACTTAGTATTAATACTAAGTATTTATTGGCGCCCTACATTACTAAGTATTGCATTACTAAGTAATACTAAGTATTGCGTTGCTTCTTGCCATTACTAAGTAAGACTAAGTATTAAGATTAATGACTTAGGCTTTCGCGTATTACTAAGTAAGACCATTACCATTACCATTACTCAGTAATACTAAGTATTAATACTAAGTATTTATTGGCGCCATTACTAAGCCCTACATTACTAATGGGCTTATGCTTCTTCGTTTTCTTGCGAGTTTTCTTGCTGGGTTGGTCGAGCGAGCTTTCGCTTCCAAAGGCGACCCTCTCGATGACCTTCCGCCTTCGTGGTTCTTCTTATCGGGTATGTGGAGTAACCGTCCAAAATCGAAACTGTGGCGTAGCCACAGAATCTTTTTGTTTTCGCCTTCAGGTCCGTTTCAACTACCCATCAAGTTGTGGTTAACGTTAACGTATCCTGATTTCAGGCCGTTGACTCCAACGATGATCGGGTTAGTGCGCTTCACTATCCTTGAGAAAGTGAAACCAAAGACCTTATAATGAAAAGGGGTCTTAGGACACACAAGGCTAATGAAAAGCTATTTGAAGAGTTCTCTATCCTTGGATGGAAATGCAGCTCAAGTATAAAAGTATGCCATGGTGCAGTTCGATTACAGTCTTGACTTTGAGTCTTTACTGAAACCGCCAGTCGTACCCTTGGGTATACGCCGTTCTCGAAAGAATGTTCGATACGGTGTGTTATTCAAGTTCTATGACTTGGTGAGAATGGCTGAGGATCCGTTGTGTTTCCCAGTGTACTGGTACTTCTTCTCTCTGTGAAGCCGGCGACCCTCATGTCATTAGATGTCAGACTGAGCAAACGTAGGCTTGAAAGCCGGAGTGCGCTAGCGCGCCCTGGAGTTTTCGGAGCTCTATCTTTGTTTCAATATACTTTATGATTTGGGATAACATCCTTGCTAGATGTTGTAATAGACGAACATAAAACTCAGCAAAGAAAAACAATGGGATATAGATCTATTCCTTCCTTCTCTAGTACCCAAGCCTACGCTTGCTTACCTTAGACCAAGGGACTAAGAAAGAGGTTTTAGTGAAATCGGTCGCTCCGCTCTCTTACACTTCTTGCTGACCTCTCCGTTTCGGTGTGATGATAAGAGGGCAGGAGGAGTTATGATGGGAAGGAGTCGCATACATTGAGCCCCAATAGAGGTGATTTCGGTCTGGTCAAGTAGATGCAGAATGTGGAGGTGAGTGAGAACAGTCCCCTCTCCACTTGGTTAGGCGAGGGAATAATAAAGGCTCATCTGAGAATCGATCTTTTCCCCGGCCTGGTCCACTCCTTGCAATTTGAGTAGGAGATGTCTTGTCTTGCTAACCGGAACGCTAACCAGAAAAGAAGGAGTGAGTCACGGCCGGGTCGATCGGCCATAACCACTTCCAGCAGCTAGGGAAAGCAGTCAGCAGTCAAGCAAGGGAGCGTTAGCGACCGATAAGGCTTAAGGCAAGGCAGCAAGGCAAGTTAAGGCGACGGCAGCAGCTTGCTCGACCATTCATTTACTGAGCGATTTTTTTGATTTTCATCATTTTCTCGCTATATATAATCAATCCTATTTTTTTATTTATATATATATATATCTTTCCCTTCTGACTGAGCGGCCGGAGATTTCATAACCTTCCCTGCCAACCCCTCCCCCTCTCCTTACCCTAAAGGGTCAGATCTTTTAGAACCTTATCAGTCGAGTCCGGGAAAAAAATCCTCCATTTAGCAATTGAGTTGTTTCACTCCTGATCCCCGAACATCCAGGAGGGAGATGCGGTCAAGGCAGGAGGAAGAGAAAATGATATTGGAACAACTGAATGTTGGGTTAGATTCCCGTACTTCAGGGGTTCATCATCCAGAAAGATGCACCGCACTCCAGACCAAACAATACCTGCCAGAGATTGAGCTCGACTCGAGAGATGGAGACATAAAGGTGCGAGAAAGTCCTCGGTGGGTCAGTCTCTCGATATTGAGTCGACCCCGCTCCGAGCAAGCATTGAAGGAATTAATCCAATGTGGGTAGGAATCAAGGAATTGAATCCACATAAAGCCTGTTACCTGTTGCCGATCCGATTACCGATTTCATTTATAGGATTAACCAGAAGAGAAGGAAGTTAGGACCGGCTGAAAGAAGGACAGCGGGGAAAGTTCTCTAACCTGGGAGAAACCTTATCATCCGTCTTTGAGGGACGGAAAGGGCGAGTAGAACGGGCGCGAAAACCCTTCTTCGGCCTAAACCGAGATGGTGCAATACGAATGACTACTTGAAGTACCATGGAATTGGGGGGCATGGCACCTCAAACATTAGATTCCAGATAAGGATAAATACATGTTGAGAACGATGAGGCATCTACGAGCGAACAAGCCGCTGGAATGGGAATTTGCAGCTCACATAAATCTCGGATTAGTCATCGGGGAGACCAACAATGGACCGATCGGCGAAGTCGAAGCAACGAAGGAGCTTATTTAAGTATTGCTAATTACCGTCAGGCCCCCTCCGCCCGAATATGACACCACAGGTGGTAAGATTGAGGTGGTGCGCGAAACCCCGATCTGTGAACCTACTATGGTTCAACATATGACTGATCTCGAACCTTGAATTATATTCCTCTTCAAGTGAATCTAATCTTCAATATTTTCGGAACTTAGATGCCTTCGATTCCAGACCTTGCGACGGGTCAACGGACAACGAAGACTCCTGGGAACATGATTGATGTTAATGGGGTAGTCCATATAACTCCTTCATATAACGATGCATCGGGCACTGCAAACGACATAACGATCTGGTCTAGCCAGCGTATCGGCTGCAGATTCATCCATCCCGACCGGCTCGTCGGTCAAACCCAATTGTATGCCCTAGTATTGTCAGACGAAGAGCTGAACGAACGCTGTAATCCCTTAAAGCCTAGTTGTGGAGTGACAACTCACTAAGAGCGAAATACTTCCTCAACCAACCCCCCAAGCCTCAACTGATACTAACAACTCAACTTTAATACGCAAAGACCCACAAGAAAGACCAACCAACATAAAGACCGAAAAGGACAGACTTACCTACCCATGAAAGAAAGAGGAGGAAATTAGGAAGGATTGACTAACTCAGACATTCTGCGCCTCCCGGATCCCCATCAAAATCCCACCTAGCCTCTTTCTTATATAATAAGAAACCCGGCACAACACGACCCTTCATGCCAACCCAAGAGGCCCAACTCCCTATAGCCCACTCTTAACCTAACCTCACCTAAGGAGAGAGCCTATAAACGAAGTGCTCCTAATCACCCCCAAAACCATTCATATCACTACTGTAATGACCGCACGCTCCGAGACCCCTAATGGGCTCTCCTCGCCAATAGGAACTAGTGAGAGAGATAGACCTTCACTAGACTAAAGGACCAGAAGCCAAGCACCATATGTACTGAGCGAGGGGCTTCTTCCCTTTCTCGGGAGACATGGTCGCATCTTTAGGAAGAAAGAAGCTTGCCTACTACTAATAAGGAAGAGATAAGGAGGAGATAAGAAAGAGATAAGACTCTAATCTTCGCTTCCCCCTCGGGTTGAGAAAGAAAACAAGCCAAAGGAATATAGTGAAGTTTCCTTGTTCGAGCGAGTCTTTCTATTTTGAGTGTTCCTTTCTCTTCTCTTTTCGGTATGTTTGCATAAGGAGTCACTTAGCCTCAATAAGAAGGAAGAAGGGGGTTCCGAAAGGGACAGCAGTCTAAGGTCCTGTGCAGCCTAGTAGCGCGTGAGAAGTTGACAACTTGGTTGTTGAAACTAAGCACGTGGCCTAGGCAGAACTTGAGTTTCAAAAAACCTCCTATTTGATTTCATAATCTACCAACAAACCGTGTGTCAACTTTTCTTTTCGAGAGACATTAGACCGTGCCCGTCATGTAGATGCACAAACGAATAGGATTACCGTCCGCCCGGCGTCTTGATTTGATAAGTAAGCTTTCATGGACTCGGGTCTGGGAATGGTCAAAGGGCCGTTTCCTCTTTTCTTTGCAAACATCAAGGGGTTTGGTGAGAGATCTCCTGCAGTCTTGTTGCGGCGATCTTCAGATCGGAGAATTGGCTTACAGGACGCTCTTCGAACTTCCTCTCGAATGAAAGAATTTTCTTTATATGAGGCTCTCACCTACTCTCTACTCAGGGATGTTCGCTTCATACAGGTAGTGGGATCCTGCATACTGATGGGATTAGTCGTTTGGTGGAGTGGGGATTGTTAGCTTCCGGGTTTGGGTGGTTCGGTAAACCAATTATGACTTCTCGCATGCGGTACCAGAGTCTTGTCCATTCCGGGAATACGGAAAGCTTGAGCTTCTGGATTCGTTACAGATCAGCCCCGGTCATTTTGATCCATTACAGATCAGCTCGACCAAGACTCAGTCTAGGTACCTCTTTCCATTATGATAGGTGCCGTGTTGTTAAGTCTTGCGCTATGTGAATTCATTCCATGTTGTTAGCTAGTAGCTCCAGCCACTACCGTGGATTAGTTGTTTGATTTCTTTTTTTGGTATAAAGGGAGTGAAAAGATTATTCACTACATTCACTTTCTATCTCTTCTGTCTTTTTCCTACTTATAGAATAGAATAGAATAAAAAAGCAATGACCCATTTCAAAATGCCTCTTCTATTGGACTGTCACACCCGGGATGAGGAGGAGATGAATCCCTTGCCGCCTCTCTGGCCCATGCTGCTAGTGCCATACCTCGGCATGGATAGTCAACCTTTCCATCTCTTCCATCTCCCTCCTCTTGAAGTGGGGCAGGAGGTTCAATGCACGCCTACCCGCCACCACCCGATCCCTAGCCTTCAAATCCTTCATCTCCCCCAGGTGCACGCTTTGCTTTTACGTGATTCCCACGACCGATTTGAGCAATGGACAGGGATTACTGATATGGCGGAAAGCTCTTAGATAGATTCAACGTCGTTGAATGAGTCAATTCTTGGAGAGTCTAGTTTTTTAGGGTCGAATGGACCACCCTAAACCTTTCCGTTCGCGAGTCCTACCCATACCTAGATTGATTTCCTCCTGGCCTTCGAGTTTGTTTGGTCGAATATTCCATAGTGGGGGATCAAGCCACGTTCAGTTGTTATGGTCGATTGAAAGAACTATCTAGTCGAGTGCTTAGGTTGGCCACTCTATCCCTCTCTTTACCCTTATGACCCGCTGAGGAAAGATCTTTATCCGGAATGGTCGGTCGATCGAGTCGTGTAGGGGATGGCTATCGAATCGAATATTTAAGACAACACTGGGGCGAAACGAGAAGCTTCTCCGTAGATGGATGGAGAAATGAACTCTCGACCCTACTCCGATTCAGATGTGTGGCGATCCCGACACAGCGAAAAGAAGTTTTTCATCTGCAATCTACGTCCCTTGAAATAACAATAAGGTTGGCTTGGCTCGAGATTCATGTTGCCGTTCGAATAAAGCCGCGAGCTAGAGTAGAGTGACGAGTGGAGCTCTCAATCAAAGAGAAGCAAGCCCCCCTTCACGTCCAGCAACATTACCTGACTTTGAAGCCGTATCTTACATCTGAACTTGCACTGCTTGCTCCGCCCTATTACGTATGCCCCTCATTTTGAGGTCCCGTCCCCTTCCTTCTCGTAACTCCCCTTCAAGCAGAAGGCCAGGAAGCAGCTAATGCCAATCCCTGCTGCTCTACATGTTCAGCTTTCAAAAAAACTTCCTTCTTCTTCGGAAGATGCCTGGCTTATGGATCTGACTTTTGCGGCTCTATTCTGATTTTCTTTCTTTCATCTTCTATCATGCATGAAAGATCTCCGAATCATGTTAGATCTGAACTTAAGGGAAAAATCCTGTTTGTTTGATTAATATGTTTTGATTAATAAAGACATGCCGGCTTGAACGGCAATGAAGGATGATCTTTCTTTTTGATTTTAAAGTAATAAAATATAGCGCTTTCCTATCTTCCTTCAGCTGCAAGCTAGGCTTTGCCTACTCTTGCAGGGGCTTTTTCCTTCTTGTGAAATCCATGATGCGCATAAGATACTCGACTAGCATAAGAAGATATAGTTGACTGGATAAACAACCTGACGCGTTGCGGCCTTACCCTCTTCCTAGGGGGCTGTAACTTGCTGTACCTTTTGGGGGTCTTCGTTTGCAGCTTCGCTTGCTCTTTTCGCCGTAACTTGCTCCTTCGCTTACTCATTCCTCTGTAGGGCTTGGAGGTTGGCTTGCTTGGGCGACTCAAAGTCAAAGTAGGAGTTCGAACCCGTGACTTCTGGCTTGCCGGACTGACCGACTAGTAGTGAGAATACCTCCCCTCCACATCCTCCGCTTGCTGCTTAGGGGTTGCTGGCGACGGTGCCGTCCTCTGAATCCTTCCTATTCGGCTTCTGGCTTCAGCCTCAGATTTGTGCTGCCTTTTGGCCTTCGCTTGCTTCAATGTTGACGTGAATACGAAGTTCAGTCCTTTGATATGAAGATTCCCTACTATTGAATACCTTCACAATGTTGCTTGCCGTGACTGACTTTTCCTTTCTCCGCTTACTCTAGGGCTCGCTTCGTGACACACTACGGCCGGGGCCTACGCTTGCTCTTTGGCTTGGCGCGCTACTATGCCGGAACTTGCCGGGTCCCGTCTTTAGCCTTACCAGAAAAGAAACTTCCATCTTGTCGTTCAACCCCCCTTTGTTCATTAGCTTAAATCCGGCGTTCATGTTGCCGCGGATTTCTTTCATTTAGGGAAAATTCCAATTCTCCTTCTTCGGTTTGTGCCTGGCTTTGCCCTGAGGACATTCAAGATTTCAAAGAAAGCTAACTAACTTCGCTTGCCCAGTTGCGGCAATGAATCCATCCCGAATCTCCTTCTTCCGCTTCTGTCTTTGAATCTGCTTATGAGACTTCCATGTTACCGTACTTCGGATTCAGGATTGGCAGAAAGAGTAGCAGTGGCTGATGAAAAACGTGATCTTTAAGGGGGTGCGAACTCGTAGCTAACGTCGTTGGTTGTCTAAATCTCTCCCAAAAAAACTGCATGAGATTGATTTACCCCGCGATACGTCTTTTCATTCTTCAGAGCCTACTCTTGCTGGAGTTGTGGCTGGGTCAGATTCCATAACCTCTGCTAATCTCCGACTTTCCTTCGGCTTGTAGCAAAGGCTCTCAGAGGCCATTATTTGATCGTTTATGGCCTGTTTCGGCTATTTGATGGACTAATTATGTGTGCCCTATTGGAGCCGTTTCCGGGCCTGACTTCTTAGTCAGATTTTGAGAAAAGGTGGGGTTTTCCCTGAGTCGACCGGCGGGCCCTTCCCTTCTCGTAACTCTCTCCATTCATTGAGCTACCTTCGCTTTCCTTAAGGTGCTCTTCCTTACTGGATAATGATTGGCTACCTAAGGGGCCTTTACAGCTTGAGTTGGTCGGTCCGGCAACTCGGAGGGCGGGGCATTGGTTGGAGGCCATATCGATGGGAGAAAGGCAACTCCTTTCGTCAACAGTGAAGGCGAGGCGGTAGGGTCGGCCTATCTTAGTTGCGGTCAGGCTGGAGGGAGACAGGAGGGAGGCAGGGGTGTCTTAGCATGAGCTCCCAGTTGGGGATATTCTCAAATAGTTGTCTACGAAGGAGGCAAGGCGGAAGGAAGACGGGAAGCCAAAGGCGAATACCAGTACTAAAGCAAGCAGCCTAGGATATGCCATAAGGACAGAGACACCTGAAACATCCTAATTGAAATAGGAGAAAGATTAAGGCACTACTCCTTCATCACAATCACTGACTTAGGAAAGGAGTAATCGACGACGCTACGAGTCAGAAAGCCAAGCCCGGAAGACTGCTGAAAAACGTGAGTGCGTACTCGTAAGAGGGGCAAAGTAAAGTCTTGACTTTGCCCCTCTTAGCACGTTACGCTCGGTCCACTCCACTAAAAAAATGATTTCAATAGTAGTCGTATCCATAAGCACGAATACCTTCGTTTAAGAGAATCAGAATGGAGTCACTTTCAGTATCTTCCTCTCCAACTTGATTCTAAAGGTCGGGTGGGAAAAAAGGGGATAAAAGATCGATTGATCCATCCATAAGGGGTGGAGATACCACAGCTTCACTTCAAGGGCTGGTGGGAAACGTAGGACGCGGGTAGGACTCATTCTTTACCCGTAGAAAGGAAGTCAAGATGATAGTATGAGTTCATCAGCTGTGGAATCTCTTTCAATGGACGGCGGATAGCTGTTTCGTGGTCCCACTCCCATAGGTGGAAAGGATCAATCGGGTGGTGGGATTCCATCGTGTATTGAATCAAATGAGTCAAGTGGGGAGGGAGTCACGGGTGGAGAGCGATCGCATGGGTGGCCTGGATAATACACTCGATGACAAGGGGGCTAGCTAGTAGGAGATGGAATCAGCTCGACCATCCACGAATGGTATAGCCGTCCAAACACTAATTGAATTATGACCAGTCGCATTCCATCTCTTTTTCATCCACTTCCATCAGCGCCTGCAGCAGCATTAGAGATTGGGTCGGTGGGATGGATAGCGAGGCAATCACGACTGACTTGCCCGGGGACGGGTGAATTTATGCTTTCATCGGGAAAAGATCTTGACTCCCCGACTTCCCAACCAACCTCTGCGGGCGAGAAGGAAGAGGGGATCGGATTTCTTCTCTGACTACTGATTCCGTTTCTATCGCCTGGATGGCTGGCCAACTCAAGACTTGACTTCCAGGTGGGAGGGGAAGGCATCGACATCCATCAGCAGCTGGCAGGCTCTATTCCTCCCATTCCGTCTATAGCGGCGGTGAGGTTTGTTTGCATCGGCCGACCCAACAGGCTATCCCACCACTAATGGAATTACGACTAGAGAAAGAGAGGTAGGCGGGGCAGGTCGAATAGCTTCTTCATGACCTAACCACTTTACGTGGGGAGGTGGTGCATCAGCAGAAAGATCCTGGATTCGGGTTCATTCGCGGGTCTTTACTAAACTTCTGAATAAAAGGGGAGTTCAAAGGCTGCTGGTTTCATTCATGACCCGAGGAAAGGCAACGGAGAGGCGGAACACCGACCTAACGAGGACTTCATTCATCTACCATTTCCATTCCGTAGGGCAAGGCAATCGATGAGTGGAGGATACGGCATAAAAGCATGGGACTAGTCATCAGCGGACAATAGAGGTAGGGAAATGGGTTCCGGCATAGGTGAGGTAGTGTGGATCATTCAATCGACCCCGGTACGGATGGGAAGGAAGAATCAGAGAGAGGAGGTGGTGGGGAAAGCGCCGGGGATAGTCTTCCTGTCAATCGAATAGGGATGGGCAGATGGACCAGTACTTGATTGATCACTTGCCTACTCTTTCGGCGGGAGGATGCGAGGTCGAGCGGCTGGAGTGGATTATCTTGAAATAGAGGCAAATGAATGCCGTGCCTGCCTATCTGATCGGAGTAGTTCATGCGATGGATGGGTACCGGAACCTGATGCCCGAGAAAAGCCCAACCATGACGGGTAGGCCTTTGGATCAACCGAGCTCGCCAGTAGGGGATGAAATGGACTATCAAACCGGGATCGGAGGGATCGCTTCTCGGATCGTTGGGTGGTGATCGAACGGATCAACCGACAGCTAGCGGATGGGACATTAATGAATCAATAGTGCGATCAGTGTATTCCTCCATTCTGGCATTTGAATTGGCGTCTTCCTCTGCTGGGGGGGTTATCACCACAACTTATGTTGCTATCTCACAACCACTCTCAGCACCTAGGGAATCGGGCAGGATAGGGAATAAGGGCACGAACTCTGATTTTCCCGGAGGGAAGGATCGGTCCACTACGGGCTCAGCTGTGGCAGGAGGACCCAATGCTGTTTCCTCAAACGGCACCCATGACAACTCTTTCTCGAGGGGATAGACCAACCAAGGATTTATTCAAAACAACACTGACACTTGGACTTCTCTAGAGTCATTCATTCTATTCTTCTTTAATATAGCGGTGGAAATCGAACATTCTTTTCTCCCTTCTTCGACCGATGGATCACCACTCTTTGATTCTTGAAACAATAATGAAGGGTCCCCACTATAACTATAGAAGAGACTTCTACTAGGAGTAGCCTTTTTAGTGCTAGCTGAACGTAAAGTCATCTCCTTGGCCATTCTCTTCTTCGTGCAAATGGGCTGCATGAATTTACTACTCAGGCCTTGAAAGCGAGACTTGTGGAATTAAATACACGCGGACACGATTCTTCTATAGGGACCTAATAGGAATCAAAAAGCACTACCAACGCTTTTTATCCTAGGAAAGATTATAAGTGGCAGAATCCGTGCGTGAGAACGTCGAAAGCGGAAATGAAAGAGTAGGGTGAGGGAAGAAAGTCGTTCAGTTTTCAAAAGTGTTCCTGGGTTTCCTGAGTACAAATCCACTAGTAGAATGGCATTGTTAATAGGTACGATTATTGTAGCGGCTCTTTTGACTGGTGCTGCCGCTAAGATTCAGTGAGTTTTGGTCGCTGCATCGCATTCCTTAAGTGAAGGGTGCGGTTGGCCAAGGGAAGGGGAGAGGTGAGGTGGGCCCCTTCATTAATGATTAGGCGGAGGATCATTTTTTTTTTTTTGCAGCGAAGGTGAAGATACTAAGGTAGATGAGTTGTATGATAGGTTGGATGACAGTGAGACAAAAGAAAGGGCAGGGAGGGTAGGGGCGGATGTAGCCAAGTGGATCAAGGCAGTGGATTGTGAATCCACCATGCGCGGGTTCAATTCCCGTCGTTCGCTTACTAATTTTCTTTTTCTATGACATGACATAGAACAAGAAAATTCTGGATTCCTTTTCTTTCCAACTTCTTCTTCCATTCAAAGCGAGCAAGAAAACGCTATACAGCAAGAAAACGGCTGCGCTAACGCAGCAAGAAAACGGATGCGCTAACGCAGCAAGAAAACGGATGCGCTAACGCAGCAAGAAAACGGATGCGCTAACGCTATTACCTGTATTGAGCTTTCGCGGATTACTAAGTAATACTAAGTATTGGCGCTCGTCCGTTGCTTGTTCCTGTATTGAGCTTTCGCGGATTACTAAGTAATACTAAGTATTGGCGCTCGTCCGTTGCTTGTTCCTGTATTGAGCTTTCGCGGATTACTAAGTAATACTAAGTATTGGCGCTCGTCCGTTGCTTGTTCCCGTATTGAGCTTTCGCGGATTACTAAGTAATACTAAGTATTGGCGCCATTACTTAGTAATACTTAGTATTACCTTGCTTGTTGGCTAACGCAGCAAGAAAACGTATGCGCTAACGCCATTACTAAGTAAGACTAAGTATTAAGATTAATGACTTAAGCTTTCGCGGATTACTAAGTAAGACCATTACCATTACCATTACTCAGTAATACTAAGTATTAATACTAAGTCTTTATTGGCGCCCTACATTACTAAGTAAGACCATTACCATTACTCAGTAATACTAAGTATTAATACTAAGTATTCCTTGTATAGGCCTTGCTTGTTCGTTGGCTTTCTTGCTCGTTTTCTTGCTGGCTTTGGTATTATAGTTAGTAAGGCTACCTTATCAACCATAGTGCTCTCAATCATGCTTTTGAAAAAATTTTCCAACCAAATACCTCTCACAACCTGTTATCTAACCTTATTTTTCTTTCTGTTTTATACTTCACAGTCTCTTTTCTCCAGCTTACCTTTTGGACTCTCATTCCCCTGGGTCTTCAGGCTAAGCTTTCTATCCAATATATCTTTCTCAACACCTTTTTTTTTCAATGACTTCCACCTCCGAATATCCCCATGAAACTTGATGGGTCAAACTACACTTATTGGGCCTTTTACATGAATAATATAATTGCAGGACATGGTTTATGGAAGTTTATTGATGGTTCTCTCACAGCCCCATCTTCCGAGGATCCGGACTTTGCTCATAAGGATGGTGATTGGCACAGTAACAACGCCAAGATCTTGACATGGATCTTGCATTCTGTCGAGCCTTCGATAGGTATGAACTTGGCTAAGTTCAATACCGCAAGGGATGCGTGGGAATATCTGTGTGGACTGTATCTACAGTCTCATTTCGCTCGTGCCTATCAGCTGGAGATTGACATCAGGGCTGCACGCCAGGGTGATCGCTCAATTCAGGATTTTGACTCCGTCATGTCCCGGTTTTGGGATCAGCTTGCTCTTATTGAGCCTCCGTTTTCTGTTTGTTGTGCCTCCACGTTCGAGCGTTATCGAGGCCAGACACGATTATTCCAGTTTCTAATGGCACTTCGCCCAGAGTTTGAGCCTATCCGTGGTTCTATCCTTCATCGTAGCCCACTACCGACGGTTGACGTAGCACTTTCCGAGTGGATTGCTGAAGAGACCCGCCTTCGGTCATTGACGGTCTCTCATCCGATACCTGTTGACACAGTTCTGGCAGCTACTTCTCGACCATCTTCTGGGGGCTCTCGTGGAGGACCTCCACCTCGCTCAGATCAGTCCACCGTGCGTTGCAACTACTGTAAGGAGCTCGGGAAGGGTCACTGTCCTAAGAAGAAGAATCTCGGGAAAGGTTCCATGTCTCGCCTTCCTACGACTCGCCCTACTGCTGCTACAGCTGCCCCCACTACTCCATCTCCTACTCTTGCCTCCTCTGTGACTGAGGAGACCCTGAAGACCATGATCGCTGATCAATTGCAGCAGGTTTGACAGCGGTTGGGACCTTTTTCGCCTGATTCTGCCACTACATCTGCTTCTGCTATGTCTGCCACCTCAGGTATATCTCCCACCTCTTGGATATTTGATTCAGGGGCCTCACATCACATGACTTTTGATACTACCAACCTTACTCAGTGTAGTCCTATTTCCTCTACTATCCAGACTGCTGACGGTACCTCCTTGTCCATTACGCATGTTGGTTCTATCTCATCTGCTACACTGACTCTTTCACATATTGACTATGTTCCTAAGCTCACCCTGTCTCTCATTTCCATAAGTCAGCTGACTGCTCAAGGAAACCTTTTTCTTTTTTCTTCATCCTCATGTTTTGTGCAGGATCGACATACAGGGAGGCGGATTGGGATCGGCCGTAGAGCTGGCAGTCTCTATTATCTGGACCACCTTCATGTTCCCATCTCTTCTACACCATCTGCCATGTCAGTTACTTCCTCTCAATCGATTTTTTGTTTATGGCATCGTCGCTTAGGTCATGTATCAGAGTCTCGCCTTAGATACCTCATTTGTTCTGGTTTACTTGGCACTATTTCTAATACTAGTATGTCACCATGTATGGGTTGCAAGTTGGCAAAACACTTGGCCCTCCCTTTTCCTAATAGTGAGACTATGACTTCCCGTCCATTTGATCTTGTTCATTCCGATGTTTGGGGCCCGGCTCCTCTGTTATCTAAGGGAGGTTCTGCATATTATGTTATATTTGTTGATGATTTCTCACGTTTTACATGGATATATCTTATGCGTCATCGATCTGATTTTCAGAAAATGGATTCTGATTTTACTGCAATGATTCATACTCCGTTTTCTACTCGAATGAAAGTGTTTCGATCTGACTCTGGTGGTGAGTATCTGTCATCTGCATTCCGGTCTATTCTTGCTTCACATGGCACCATTCCTCAGCTCTCATGTCCACATACTCCTCAACCAAATGGTGTAGCTGAGAGAAAACATAGACACATTCTTGAGACCACACGGTCACTTCTACTCTCAGCATCTGTTCCTGCTGCCTTCTGGGCTGAAGCCGTTCTTACTGCAATTTCTTATACCGCTTGCCTTCCTCTGTCATATCTGGGCTTTCTCCCTTTCAGCGGCTCTACTCTCGTCCACCGTCTTATACTCACCTAAGGGTGTTTGGGTCTGCTTGTTTTGTTCTCCTTTCACCCAATGAACGAACTAAACTCTCTGCTCGCTCTGCGCTCTGTGTATTTATGGGGTATGGGATTGAACACAAGGGCTATCGCTGCTATGATCCTTCTGCTCAGCGTCTTCGAATTTCTCGTCACGTTTCCTTTCTTGAAGATACTCCATAAGAGATTCTCTCTCCGTCTCCTTCACCTCCATCTGTCGACTCATTGTCCTTTCTTTCTCCTTTACCAGGCTTTTCCTCCTCACCCCCCGACACTCCCTCCTCTTCTATCCCTACCACTTCCCCTTCTACCACTCCTGACACCTCTACCTCTTCTAGCCTTCCCGCTCCACCACCACCTGTTCCTACAATTCCTGACTGGTGGGACCATGTTGTGTAGCTCAGTTGGGCCTGGGCATTGCAGCTGTGAAGAAGATTTTTTTTCATTGTGTTGAATGTTGGGTCTGAAGGCGAATGTTCATTGTAGACATGAGTCGGGTAGGTAGGTAGGGCTTGGGGGTGATTTGCTGCGGTTGAACCCCCTTTCATTGAGAAAGAAATTCAAGGGAGGAACCTGAAGACCTATACTTGACCCTTCTGGGAAAGGCTAGCGAAGATAAGATGGATTGGTAGGCGAAGCAACGGAAGGGGTGGGGGAATAAGCCCGTAACCAACCTCGCCCCCTTTGTACATAAAGGCAGAATAAGTGTAGCTTGCTCACTAGGTCACAAGACAAGAAGTTTAGTTTATAAGCAGCTGCCCCTTATGTTAGGGGGGGGATTCCTTAGTAGACTGACTGCTCGCATGAAGTGCATGGGCTGATTTCAGTGCCTGTTATTTGCCGACGCTTCGAGCACATCTGGTTTTCAGTGGGAAGCCGCCACAGAGCTCAGGTGTTCATTTCTAGTGAGGAACTACAAGAGTCATTTCGTAGAGATTGCTTTGATAAAAGTCCAGACCGGGAAATTATATGATTTTGCACTATTCAACACGACTTGCAGTCAGCAGGCGGTGGAGCAATGAATTTCATTTCCGTACATCCTGGAATTGCCCCCATCAAGGTCGTGCCCGAGAAGCCTGGTTCTCCAATTCATGCTGGAGTTCCCAGGGAAATGGCGGTACAGGTGCTGAACTGGAAGTAGCAGCAACAGAAATTCAATCGAATACATCACAGGGCCTTTTGAACTTACCCCTTTCTTCTCAACCTCTATGGCTTGCTGCCTCTTCCTACAGAGCTCCTCGAGTAGTTGCCGATACTGCAATCAATCAACTCCAACTCTGATCTCAGCTCCTCATCCTCCTCGTCATCCACTAAGGCCAAGGACGAGGCATTGCTTTGCAAGCTCGAACTGTTCGAGAGAAGAGACACTCAGCAAAGAGATGCACCCAACCCACCTCTTTACTAGCATGGCATGCACCACTTACCATTCTCACTTCTCTTCTAATTTCATATTCGCTATAGTATACAACTCTCTTAGATGAGGGAGTTCATCCCACCACCGCTAGCATAACCTTTCTAAAAAAAGAAAAGTGATTGGGCCCGGATTCTGTGGCCATTTATCAGACCCCTCAGCCAAGAGCTCTGAAGCAAATGATACCTGTCCTCACCAACAACAAAATGACTAGATTTAGAATAGCCATGAGACATGATCTCGTAAAACTTCATTCATGTCACCTTCAGCCATCGGCTGACTAGACTCTCCAACAGAACAAGACTCAAGGCAAGGACCTTCCATGCCTAATGGAGAGGGAACATCTTTACTCACGAGACTTTGTACAGACCCCAGGACGGCCAATGCCTCCCATGAATATCCAACCAGATGCTCCTAGTTTTTTTTTGCAGACCCTTCACGCTTGATCAACTGAGGCTTTCTAGTTGGGAATAAGATTCCTTATTGACATGTCGATTCACTTTGCTATCAATTTCACATCTTGGTCAGAGAGATTGAGCTGCTCGACCAATTCACCAGCAACCGAAAAAGTAATGTCGCTGTCAAGGCAAAATAGGAGCTTTTCATTTCCAGACCCGGAAAGGACAGTCTACCACTGCCATTCTCCACTATAGAGCTGACAGAAAGAATCTATGTCGGGTCCAGACATTGGTTGTATCAGAATGGCCTCTTCTGGGAGAACACAATGACCTCCCAAGCCATCTGTTTCATGCATGATCATGGAAGATTGCAGAGGATGCTCTATGAGCTCTTTAAGGCCATCACCACACTGGAGAAAGGGGTCCTTCAAAAGCTCCTTCGAAGGCAGTCTTTCTTTGAACTACTGAAACCAGATATATCTCAATAAGCACATGAAGTGGGCATTCACGGAGGAAGTAGGCACGACCAACAAGAAAAAGAATATGCATGAATGTACATGCCCTGTGCAGTGAAGTGTGAGTGTTAATCACATGAATGATAACGGGAAGTGCATTGTGGAGAAGATTCAGATTAGACAATGAAGATTGAAGCCATTCTTGTTTTAGAGAGATGGTTAATGAATTGAAATGAAGTAGTTTTAAGTCATCTCAGACCGGTCAGATAGTTTCACGCGTGACCTGGTTTGAGTACAATAACCCAGGAACGATAGTTTAAGGTCAAGTCTCAGACCGCGTAATAGTTTCTCAACTTTACGGTCATGTTTTTGGAAAGCAAGTCAATCTGTACATGCATATGGAAATGAGAAAAGTTATTTGGAAATGTAAATCTATACATGCATGAAATGAAAAGATGTGTAGTGCAAATGCAAGTGAATTTGATAGAGGGGGGGGGTGGCAGGGCAATTCTGGAGTAATGAGAGAATGGATTGAGATTGCTATGCATAGAATCGTTTGAGGTACAAACCGGGGCTGGGTTCGCCATCAGCGGTGAGAAGCTCAAACGCATTCTTGGGAACCTGGTGTCGAACTTCTTAAGCCTATCGAACTGCCGTTTAAGGACGAGCCCGGTGTCGAATGCGCTGATCATGAGACCGATCTAACCTCTTTTGGTATGTAGCCAAGTGGTCCATGGTATGTTGTCGACGCTCGTCTAAGAGTTCAAGTCGTGTAAGCATTCAACATGCTGCTGGTTCTCAAAAGTGGAGAGATATAAGGCAGATCTCTATCTCGGCCTCTGTCCTGTAGACCAAGGAATATGGAGTGCGGGTACAAAATGTTGTGCGATAAGCGCCCAAAGGGTAGAAGATAGTTTTGAGCAGGCATTGGAAGTCTTCTCCTGAGCTGTCTTGCTGAGGATACTAAGCGTGGTCTTGTTTGTGGCCTCAGCTTGACCGGAGGGGTGCTCAAATGATGAGTAATCCTAAACTCCGGTTGCTAACATGACGGTTCGGGTACCGTTATCTAAGACTATAGACTTAGGAAGACCGAATCAATAAAGAATATTAGTGTAGATGAAGCATGCCACGCCTTTCCCATCGGCCTTAGCCATTGGTATTGCTTCAACCCACTTGGTGAAGTAGTCTGTAGCGGTGATAACGAAATGGTTACCATGACTAGAAGTTGGAAGAATTGGACGGAGCAAGAAAACGAAGAAGCATAAGCCCATACAAGAAAGACTTAGTATTAATACTTAGTATTAATACTTAGTATTACTGAGTAATGGTAATGGTAATGGTCTTACTTAGTAATGTAGGGCGCCAATAAAGACTTAGTATTAATACTTAGTATTAATACTTAGTATTACTGAGTAATGGTAATGGTAATGGTCTTACTTAGTAATACGCGAAAGCCACTATAAGGAAGAAGCATAAGCCCATACAAGAAAGACTTAGTATTAATACTTAGTATTAATACTTAGTATTACTAAGTAATGGTAATGGTAATGGTCTTACTTAGTAATGTAGGGCGCCAATAAAGACTTAGTATTAATACTTAGTATTAATACTTAGTATTACTGAGTAATGGTAATGGTAATGGTCTTACTTAGTAATACGCGAAAGCCAACAAGCAAGGCCCATACAAGAAAGACTTAGTATTAATACTTAGTATTACTGAGTAATGGTAATGGTATTACCGAGTAATGTAGGGCGCCAATAAAGACTTAGTATTAATACTTAGTATTAATACTTAGTATTACTGAGTAATGGTAATGGTAATGGTCTTACTTAGTAATGTTCTTGCTGCAGGAGTTTTCTTGCTGCCCTATTAGTAATGCGCGCTAGCGCGCCCTACATTACTCAGTAATACTAAGTATTTTCTGGGCTTATGCTTCTTCGTTTTCTTGCTCGTTTTCTTGCTTGTTCTTCCAATTTTTCGCATTATCCGTGATTATTTCGTTGGGGAGGCTGTATCGGCAGATGATGTTATGCTTGATTCATTTCTGCACGTGTGTATGTGTGATGTTGGCATATGATGCTGCCTCTACCCATTTTTTGAAAGAATCTATCGCCACTAGAATGAAACGGTGTCCGTTGGAAGCTTTAGGAGTGATCGGCCCAATGACGTCCATACCCCATACCGAAAAGGGCCATGGAGTTGTCATATTATGTAGCTCGGTGGCAGGAGCATTGATCTTATCAGCGTCAATTTGGCATAAATGAAACTTCCGGACATGTTGGCAGCAGTCGCTTTCCATTGTTGACCAATCCAATAGAAGCCCATACGCATAATCTTCTTTGCTAGCATATGGCCGTTCATGTGGGGACCACAAGCTCCCTCGTGTACATCCCTAATGACTTTCTTAGCTTCCTCGGCCTCAACACACAACATTAGGATATGATTCTACGGCTTCTTAGAAAGTGTTCCCGCACTGACGAAGAATTGCGCGGCTAATCTCTGGATGGTTTTTCGGTCTGTGGCCGTGGCATCAGGAGGAAAGGTTCTGTCTTCCAGGTACGTCTTGATGTCATGAAACCACGGCTTACCATCAGGTTCTCCTTCTTCGATTGCCAAACAGTATGCAGGATCCTCTCTCACTTCGATCTCTATTGGCCGGATATAAAGACCTTCTGGGATACTGATCATGGAAGCTAGTGTGGCCAATGCGTCAGCAAACTGATTCTTCGTCCTCGACAGATAATTTAAGGTAATCCGTCTGAACTTCACGGCTGATATCTTCCAGAAACTTTTGGTAGGAAATGAGCTTCTGATCTTTGGTTTTCCAATCACCAGTTGTCTGAAAGATGATAAGTGACGAATCTCCATATACTATACTCCTGGATTCTCAAGTCGAGGGCGCGAAGCGCCTGTGAGACACGCTTCATCTTTTTCGATATTGTTTGTGCAAAAGAACCTCAACTTGACAGCTATGGGAATATGGGCTCCTTTTGGCGAGACAAGAACTGCTCCAACTCCATTTCCGTTCTGATTTACTGCACCGTCAAAGAACATTTTCCAATCATAATCATTAGGAGTTTCGTCTTCTTCTTCGCCTACCGAAAAAAGAATAGCTTCGTCCGGGAAATTCGTCTGCATTGGCTCGTAGTCAGGCACGGGATGATCTTAAGGTGGTCTGCTATTGCCTGCCTCTTGATCGCCTTCTAGGTTACGTACACAATAGCGAACTCTGAGAGTCACATCTGCCACCTTGCTGTACGGCCCGTGAGGGCTGGCTTTTCAAAGAGAGACTTAAGCGGGTCTATTCTTGCAATCAGCATGGTATATAGTTCAACATGTAGTGGCGTAGGCGTTGCGAGGCCAGCTTAATTAAGAGAGCACAACAGGTCTTTTCTAGAACCGTATACCTTGTCTCATCATCAGTGAACTTCTTGCTTAGATAGTATATAGCTCTTTCCTTCCTACCCGTTTCATCGTGCTGACCAAGGACACAACCCATGGAAGCTTCCATTAAAGATACATCAGGAGAGGTCGACCAGGCGTTGGCGGTACCAGGATGGGAGGATTTTCTATATATTTGTTCACTTTGTCAAACGCCTTTTGGCAATCCTCGTTCCAGACAGTAGGGGTCTTCTTTCTGAGCAGTTTAAAGATAGGCTCACAGATGGGTGTGAGCTGGGCAATGAACCTGCTGATGTATTGTAGCCTGCCCAAAAAAGCCCTTCTTTCTTTCTCTGTCTTTGGTACCGGCATGTCGATAATTGCTTTGGCTTTTGCAGGTCGACTTCGATTCCTCTTCTGCTGACAATGAACCCGAGTAGCTTACCTGACGAAGCACCAAACACAGACTTTTGCGGATGAAGACGAAGACTGTATTTCCGCAATCTGTCAAACACTTTCTTCAAATTAACCAGATGGTCTTTTTCAGCCCAAGACTTGGCGATCATGTTATCGACATAGACCTCCATTTCCTTGTGAATCATATCATGAAAGAGCGCAGTCATGGCTCGCTGGGGTTGGTGGGGCGCGTAAGGCGCCCCGGCATTCTTTAGACCTTAAGCATCACCTTGTAACAGAACGTGCCCCATGGAGTGAGAAACGCCGTTTTCTCTCGGTCTTCCTCGGCCATCTTGATCTGGTTATATCAAGAGAAAGCATCCAACAAGGACAGCATCCCATGTCTTAGGTGTTGTCCACCAGAACATCGATGTGAGGAAGAGGAAAATCATCTTTTGGGCTTGCCTTGTTTAGGTTCCTGTAATCGACGCACATTGGCACTTTGCCATCCTTCTTTGGGACCGGGACGATGCGAGCCATTCCGGATATGTAGACACTGCTAAGAACCCTGCTTGGAACTGCTTCATGACTTCTTCTTTCATTTTCAGATTCCACTCTGGCCTTAATCTTCTCAGCTTCTGTTTGACAGGCGTGACCCCTGGTATGAGTGGAAGTCGATGAACCACGAGGTCTGTGTCGAGCCCAGGCATGTCTTGGTAAGACCAGGCAAATACGTCTTTGTAGCTTTTTCTAAATTCAATCATATCTGATCTGCCCGTTGCTCGGTAGTCATCAGAGTGCCGATCTTCCACCTTGTTCTAATGCCTGCGAGCTCATCAAATCTATGAAAAGAGATTCGTTTTATCCATTATAGATCGTTAGTAGGGAAGTTTCGCTCAAACCAAAGATTCCCGCTCTATCTGTACCCGAAACCTTTTTCTCCATGGATCAAGTCGTCAAATCAATAGATGAGATCACCCCTCGCTTTCGAGAGGAAGGCATCACCAAGTGATGACCGACTCAAGCTAAACTAAATCCTAAAAAATCAGTGTCAAGCAGCATAACAACCTTAAGAAAGAGGAAGAACTCCGGCCTAGCCGTCAGGCATGAGGTCATCATCGCACCCAGTTGGCCTTTGCTATTGATTTAAGCTCCACCTGTTCCCTTGATAAAAGGAATTCTTCTTTTGCTTAGAGCTTAATTAGGTCTTCTTTCGCGCAACTCAAGCTTTTGGTTGGTCTCGCTCTAAGCCTACCTACCCTTGAGAAAAGTCATTCCATTTCTGCTTTCTCTCCCTCTTAAGCTTAATCTTTAGAAATCCATATCCATACATATCTTTTGATTCGGGAGAAACTTTAGTTGTTGGTTCGGCTGAGACTGATGCTTCGACAAAGGAATTGACTCTTCCTTTAAATTAGGAAAAAAGAAATCCACGCTTTCGGAGGACCAGTAAACCGTAAGGAAGACTCACTTTTTATTAAGATAGAAGATATAGGGCAGAAGAAGATCAGGCACGCAAACCAATTCCTGTCGGGGAGTTAGAGGAAGGGTTTCCTGTGACTTTCTCACCATTTGGTAGGCATGCCAACAAGATCTCATGAGAGCTTTGAATCAATCAGTAAGCTCACTCACAATCTACGGCTCAATTTGCACTAACAAAAAAGGGAATTCGATCCATCTCAGGGAAAGGTAGTGATTGAGACGATCCAGCGGCGTGATTCTATGCTCAACTCAATAAAGAAGCCTTTCTTTCAGCGAGCGAAACCCTCGCCGCACAGCTCTTTAGTCTCTTTGATTCCTACCCCGAACACCGCCCTTGGCTGATGTGAACGAACATTCTTCTCATCCTCCTTTTCAGCTTCCTCTGTTTCAGAATGATGTCAATCCTTATCGGCTCCTCTGCCCTCTCATTCTGATGATACAGATTCAGATTAGGATCTGGATGCGTCTACCGATACTTATTCATACTTGGAGATTGAAAAAGCAAATTCCCCTGCTTCTGATCGAGCGGATGGATTCCTAGGATGCTTTTGATTTTGCTTCTGTTATAGCTTTTTTTTATTCATTACCTGGAAAGGAAAGAACTCCCTCTGCCCTTCACCCATCAAAGTCCGATACAGGAACCTCTTTCTCTTACGGAAAAACAGTTGGAACCAGACCTCATAGGTCAATTAAGGAAAAACTGTTGGGACGAGGCCCTCTAGACCCGCCCATTTACCCTTTCTCTGCTCTTCTTCCGCTTCTGCTGGGAAGAAAGTGAAAGCCAAGGTCCTCTTCTTCTCCCTGACCCGTCAGGGGGGAAGGGCCTTCTCCCTCATCTCTTTCATCAGTTTCAGATCCAGATTCATCTGAAGATTTGGTTTCATCTTCAGATTCGGGATAAACTGAAGCTCTTGGTTCGTATGCTTCTGCGGGTTTGGATGCGTATGCTATGTATGAAAGAGCAGAGGGCTTCTTGATTTGAGAAAGGAAATTCCTATCTTTCTGCGTATGCTTATTCTCCAGTTGCTTCCTATGCTCAACTCGTCTCAAGATTAGGTAGCTAAAACACTTTAGATAATCAAGAGGTGCACTGAGCGTCAGTCACCTTAAGCGGATGGAAAGACAGAGTCAGATCCAGATCGTGATCGATACCTAACCTTAGACCCTACTTACCTTTTTTCACCCACCGCCCTCCCTATTGCCTGAATTCCCCCTTTATACTATTAATTAAGACTTTTTCATTTCCTTTCCAATGGAATCTAACTCTGATAGCCCTCACTACGCTCGTCGTCGTTCTTATGAACTGAACGGAGCTCACTACGCTCGTCGTCGTTCTGGAACTCCGCGATCTCATGTAGCTCGCCTCTTCCTCACGTCGACCTCACTCCCGTAGCTCCCGATGGAATAAACTACCTTTTCGCCTTTGAGCGCCCGTTCCCCTCGTCTTTCTTTGCTTTAACCTTGCCCTCGTCTTTCTCTTTTTGGTTGGTTGGAAAGACTCGGCTCAGTCTGAAGGAGGAAGTCAAAAAGGGTTTCCTCCTGATTGAATAGCTCGTCATGCTGAAACGAGAAAACGATCGAATCGAGAAGGCCTAACCTTCCTTACTCGAGCTTCACCTTAGTCAAAGCTACGGGTGTAAGACCTCTAATGCAAAGCTACGGGTCTTAGATTCCTCCTTCCCTTCCTTCTTTCAAGGGAAGTTACCTTAGCCCACCCACCGCCCTCCTTTTCATCTCAATTTCGCTTGATCGCCTTGTACTGAATACGGTAGAGCGTGGAGCCCATACCTTAGCTTAGATCGATCCCATTCCCAGCAAGAAAACGTATGCGCTAACGCAGCAAGAAAACGTATGCGCTAACGCGCCCTCTATAAGTCAGTTCTGGCGCGTATTACTAAGTAAGACCATTACTAAGTAATACTAAGTATTGATTGGCGCCCTACATTACTAAGTAATACTAAGTCTTTCTGGGCTTATGCTTGTTGCAGCAAGAAAACGTATGCGCTAACGCCATTACTAAGTAATACTAAGTATTAAGATTAATGACTTAAGCTTTCGCGGATTACTAAGTAATACTAAGTATTGGCGCCATTACTTAGTAATACTGAGTCTTTCTTGCTCCTTGCTTCTTTCTTTCGTACTATGAATCCGAGGAATTTCCCTGACGATACTCCGAAGAAGCACTTTAGAGGGTTCATCTTCAGGTTGTGTTGCCTAAGCCTAAGGAAGACTTGTCGTAAATCTGCCAAGTGGTCGAGCCCTTTACGGCTTTTTACGGCCAGGTCATCCACGTAGCATTCTACGGTTTTATGCAACATCTCTCTGAAGATTTGCGTCATAGCCAGTAGAGTTGTTGCTCCTGCATTCTTTAACCCGAAGGGCATGAAACTATAAGGATAAGGGTGGTCTACGATCAGGCCGAAAGGGGTGCGGAATGAGCAAATCTGTAGAGGTCGTCCGGGTGCATTTTTTTTGATTATACCTTTAGATTTTTTTCCGTTCCGTCACCATCCATGAAAGACATGCGCTCGTAGCCGAAAGTCTTATCTAGAATTCTTTCTGTGATAGGCAATGGAAATTCATCTTTAGGACATGCATCATTTAAATTACGGAAGTCTATGCAGACCATATTAGGAAGTCTGCCCGTTCTTTTTAGTGACGGGGACAATATTTGCAAGCCAGTCCGGGTGCTCTTCCTCCCTAATAAAGCCGACGTCGCGAAGCCCTGATCTACGACCACCCTTCATACATTCGAGAGAAGGCTTCCCCTTATCTTTAATAGCATCGCTATCGCTAATCTCGCAATCTTCAAGCAACTCGATTAGGGTAGGCAGTGTGCATTCTTCTCTCGGCTCTAGAACAGGAATCAGGGAAGTTAGCCTTTCTTCTTTCTTTGCCGAAGCAGGGCCCACCGTTATCATGTTGCATGATGAAACCTCTGGGTCTTCATCTGAGGAGTGGTTTTGTTGCTCTCTTGGATTTCAGGTGGTCCGCAAGGGTGACCGGAACCCTTAATTCTTGCTTTGGGGAGTCATCGGGCACTTTTTCCTTCTTCTTAGGCTGCTTCTGACTTCTATTTTTATCATCTTTCACTTCTCTTACGTTCTTTAATTTGAGTTTCGGCTGTTGGGGCATGGCAGTGACTATAGCAGGGATAAAAACCTCCTCGTTTAGGTGGGTGGGCCAAAACTCATTTCAATGAGACTCCGGTCTGCCCGAACTTCGGTGTCCAGAGGATCCATCTCTTCGACGAGAGACTGGTTGCAGTGCTCCAAACCTTATAGACACCATGTTGGTAGTCGCTTTCTTTTCTTCTTCTCCGAGTGTTAATGCCTTTGTCCGGAGGCCTTCTTGCACCAGCTCTTTAAAGACAAAACACTGTCTTAGTGTATGTCCCACGACCTGTGGTACCGGCAGTAGTTGGAATCATCAACTTTCTCGATCTCGGCGGGTCGCTTACACGGAGGTAGAGTCAGCTGACCGTTAGCGATCAACATGTCAAAGATGGCGTCTACCTTAGCACAAGCGCTAAGCGATAATAAGACCTTCTCCTCAGTCTCCATTTTTTGATTGTCCCAAAGCAGGATCCCTTCCAGCTGCATAAGTGAGTTAGCTTTCCCGTCCGTCCTCCCTCGCCTACTATGAGCTCTGGATCGAGAGACCAAGGGCGCTATTCCTGGCTAAAGGCCTAACTAGAGTGATTCCTCTGTTATTAGCTTTTGCTATTAGCTCTCTTCTTGGCTGGCTTTCTTCTTTGTGGATTGCTTAAAGAGCTTTTTTTAAGTGAAAAATACGGTCTTTCATAGCTCGATGTGCCTGTATCCTACTGGTAGTTTCATAAGGAATTCTTAAAGCCCGGTCCTCCATTCCAAAGGAATGGTATAATAAGGGCTGGCCTAAAGCAATCCTAGGAGCGAGAACACGGCCGCGGCCGCTATCTCCTGCCAAGGAATATAGTAAGGCCTTCCCCTGCCCTGTATGGAAGTCAGTCCGCCCGAGATCGAAGGAAGTCAGCCCTCGTGGGAGAAGGGGAAGACCCCTTCCTTGTCCTATGGATCCCGTTTGTTGAAGTCAATAAGAGGGAAGGTCTACCGTCAGTGTGCTCCTAGCTCTTGCAGGTGGGTAGCTTCCCTCGTCTGATAAGGTAGCTCCGGTAGTCTCGAGAAGCTGCTGCTGGGCCTTGTATAGGTCCAATAAGTGTCCCATTTCCGGGGTAACTATCACTATAAAGAGTAGCGACCTATTCAGCGACATATGAGTTTGTCGCATAATGAGCCGCTCTCCGATCTCAAGGAACGTTTTTCACAAGGAAACGCTTCCCGCATATTCAAAATCCAGAAGAGCATTGTTGAACCTTGGTCTAATAAAGCAAGGCCAACAATAAATCTCCCTTTATTAGACCAAGCTGAAGTCCTTTTGGGATGAACTGGCATCTTACAATGATATTCCTCCTTGTACCTGTCGAGCCACTGTCTCTTCAAGCCTTTTTAGCTGTTCCTGGACTTTTGCTAGGTTTACCCAGTGGATTTTTAAAGAAAGGTTGTTGGCAAAAGCCTGGGTTAGGTGTGAAAGGTATTCGGTTGCCACCAGCTCTTAAGCACACCCATTGGCATTGACTGCATGGGATCGAAAGACTTCCGGTTTCGTGAACGTGTCCATAACTTTCTCATGGATCTGATTTGGATGAATACACGGGAAGCCCAGAGACCTCATTTGGCATTGTGCGGCTTCCTTAATTGCACTAGCGCACTCAGGTGAGCAACAAGCCGTTGGTTGAACCAATAGGGGCTCTGGCAGAAGATACTACCAGACACCCAATCCCAGCAGAAGACATGTTAGTAGGACGAATCGGCTGTCTTTGACGTAGGCGAAGGCCATTGCCTCTGATAAGCCGAATGTCCTTGTACGACTAATTTCTCTTGTGGCGCCCGCTAATCCAATAACGCGATCCGGGGATCTAAGTAGGGTGGCTTTGTTGCCTCTATTTTGATCTATTGTCGAAGCAAAAAGAAAGGGCAACTGTTCTCGAATCAGCAATGCCACATCTGACTCAATCAAAAAGCATTTGAAAAACCTCCCTTCCCCCTTTTGCCAAGGAAAGCCTTGAAAGCAGGAAAGGCAAGCTATTTGAACAACGGGGTTTTCTTTTTTATAATACGATATGACCTTCAAAAATGAAACTGATGAAACCATTCTTCAGCCATACCAGACTAATTCCGTCTACGTCTAATGAGCCTAGCCTCACGAGGGCGAATTCCGTCTATTGCTCCTTACCCTATAGGTTATAGATACTCTTCCCAGTGCCAAGAACTAGGATCAGAAGGAAAGTCTCAACCCTTTGGTACGAAAGTAGGCTATGATTCCCAGAGATAAAGAAATGGTTTCATATAAAGGCTTGGCACCTAGTTATCTTTATTTAAGTCGGCCTTACTCGGGCTAAGTTCAAGCAAAGATAAGTCCTTTAAGCTAAAAGCTTAAGTGATCAACTAGAAGATACCACCTTCCCCAATGAAACTTCTTTCCCCGGAGCAGCAACTGAAAGAGAAACGAACTGAAAACCTGAAACGGATTCGTGAACAACAGATAAGAGATATACCCCAGATACCATTTGAACCAGAGCTGAACCATTGAATTACCCGAGAGTGATTTCACTCCAGAAGACCTCGAGTCACTGGCTGCCTTTAGAGCAGACTCAGAATCAGGTACGGAAGGAAGTGAAGGTGAAGCAGGCTTGCGGGCTAGGCTTTCTCTCTTCTTTGGCTTGACAATCTTACAGAGATGGGCCCTTTCTTAGCTTTGAGCACTTATTCCTTTTGTTCCCAGCTAACTCTGAGAGTGGTCACGAGCTTATTGGAATCAGAGCTTTTTCAAGCATTCCCATAGTCAGAAGGTCAACCGAAGCCAATCCATCTCTGTTAACGAATGCTCCTAACGGTTCTATATCCAATTCCTTAAGGATAAGGAAGGGAAGGAGAGAACAGCTACTAAGAGTTAGAAGAGCCATACCACAGAAAGCTAAAAGGAGCCGGGGTCTACTACTTTATATACGCTAGCACCAAAGCAAGGAAAGAAGGCAAGGTGCCCAGGTAAAGGCTAAGCTTAGTCGGATGGAGAGAGTGGCTCATCCATCTTTTCGTCTTTTAGACAAGGAGGGAATCTTTCCTTACTTCTTCTCCTAGTGAGTTAAGCGCGTAAACAGCAACTTAAACATTCCGTGCCGGTCAGCTAGGAATGAAAGCGACGTACGTACTGGATTGACCAGCGTGTGCCAACTACTCTACTGACCAGCCGAAGAGCATCCTTATAAAAGAATGAATGGGAAGCAGGCCCGGCAAACGGAACTAGGGACCATGAACCCCCTCCATCATTATTTGATAGAGAATGCTCCCCGCTTTCTTTCTGTGGTTACTATTAGAACACAAGCCAAGGAACTCAAAACCACAACACAAGCACCCTTTACTAGACTAGTTTTTTAGTTTTCGCCCTGGCTTTTAAAGGTAAATAGTCAAAAGAGTTCCCCGTAGAACGCGAGCGTTGAGGCTTTCATCGAAACAAAGAGAGAGGCCCGGCGGGTGCTTTTTTGTGTGTTAGCCAGGCTTGCTTGACTATAAATAGAATAGTTTAGTAATAAGGTCTTAAGGAACTACAAAAACCGCTATTCCCGTTTTTGGGCTATAAGACTCTTAGCTTCCAGCGAAGTGCATAAGCTTTTTGACTACAAAAACGATTCCTCCCCCGGGAAAAAGTGGTCCGTCAACTGAACTTGCCTTGTTGTGATAGGGGTACCACCTTTTCATTCCCACCAAGGATAGTAGCTTTACTTAGATAGGGCTTGACTGCCTTACATAAAGGGATGGCTGCTCTCCTTTATTTCACAAAGAGTGGACCTTGCTTCTCTTATGATTTTTGAGACTGCTATTTTTGCCCCTTCACTCGCGTCCCAATCCGTTGGATCAATATACAGCTCGGACATCTCAAACGCACGTAAAGATGTACTTATAAGAAAGGCCGCCTACGCGGTTGTCCCCGCTAAGAATACATGTCTTTTTAAAGCTCATTGTCCTGAGACATAGGTGTTACAGTTTTCCGGAACCTTTCTATCCGGCATACCAACAAACCACTTTTCACGAAAGCCCTCAAAAGAGGAGATGCGCTCAAATACAGAGAGGAATGGAGTAACTCAACTCCGAGAGAGGAACGTGGCTCTCTAACCGCTAGTTTCTTACTTCTCAGGTTCTTACGGGGAATCTCAAAACAAGGTTTCCATACAGCCATAGAATTGGTTTACCCAGCATCCCTTGCTCTGCTTGCTCCGCCTAAATATGTATCAATAGCAATGGCAAGATCAATTACTGAAGGGGTTGTGGCACCCGTTTGGCTTTGTTGGCATGACTCCAGGAATTGATCTGAAATAGTAGCCTGCTGACCAAAATGCCTATGATAAAAGAGGCACTAGCTAGTTGACTTGCCTACTTCTTAGAGCGAGGACGTAATCCCGGCTCTATCAGCAGAAGAGGAGATCCTTCGTCCAGGAGTCCATTTCTATCTCGGTCTGGGTAATAGTTATACAGTACCTACTGAGGGGAGGGCTCAGCGAAGCTCGTTGTTTAATAGTCTTTCTCGTCGGAATGGTTATGCGGGCGAAAGCTTAGCGGGCCCACAAGAAAAAGAAACCGGTTGACGCCGGAGACATGCTTACGGTCGCCAATCATATGCTTCCGGCCGGGACGTCTGGCGCAGGAAGCTCCGGCGCGGGGGGGATAGGAGAATTAGGCATGAATGCCCCTGTTTCATCAAATAGACCCCTATTTGATCTTAACATGGAGCCTAAACTGACCCTTCCTCTTCAGCCGACCTCGATTCGATAAAAAAGAAAATGTTGGAGACCGAGCGAGAGTTAAAAGAGGCCAGGGCGGAGCTAGCGTACTGGGAAGAAAAGGAAAGGTACTTTTTTTGCGAAGAGGGGCTCTCCAGCTATCATGCCAGCATCAAAAGTGGGGAATTGCACAACCTGTACGTTTGCCTTCAGAGTAAACTGGGGGGTTCTCCGAAATGTTGAAAGATGCTCTACCTGCGGTACCTAACTAGCCTTTCACTACAGCTGTTTCATCAACTAAAGCAATATCCAGCAAGAAAACTCCTGCGCGTGCTAACGAACAAGCATAAGTCAGACTTAGTAATGGCGCCAATCAATACTGAGTCTGACTTAGTAATGGTCTGACTTAGTAATACGCGAAAGCCACTATAAAGGAAGAAGCAAGGCCCATACAAGCAATACTGAGTCTGACTTAGTAATGGTCTGACTTAGTCATGTAGGGCGCCAATCAATACTGAGTCTGACTTAGTAATGGTCTGACTTAGTAATACGCGAAAGCCACTATAAGGGAAGGAAGAAGCAAGGCCCATACAAGCAATACTGAGTCTGACTTAGTAATGGTCTGACTTAGTCATGTAGGGCGCCAATCAATACTGAGTCTGACTTAGTAAGGGTCTGACTTAGTAATCCGCGAAAGCCACTATAAGGGAAGGGAACAAGCAAGGTAATACTCAGTCTTACTAAGTAATGGCGCCAATACTTAGTATTACTTAGTAATCCGCGAAAGCTCAATACAGGAACAAGCAAGGTAATACTCAGTCTTACTAAGTAATGGCGCCAATACTTAGTATTACTTAGTAATCCGCGAAAGCTCAATACAGGAACAAGCAAGGCCCATACAATACTTAGTATTACCTAGTAATGTAGGGCGCCAATCAATACTGAGTCTGACTTAGTAATGGTCTGACTTAGTAATCCGCGAAAGCCACTATAAGGGAAGGGCAGGTAATAGCGTTAGCCAACAAGCAAGGTAATACTAAGTATTACTAAGTAATGGCGCCAATACTTAGTATTACTTAGTAATCCGCGAAAGCTCAATACGGAACAAGCAACGGACGAGCGCCAATACTTAGTATTACTTAGTAATCCGCGAAAGCTCAATACAGGAACAAGCAACGGACGAGCGCCAATACTTAGTATTACTTAGTAATCCGCGAAAGCTCAATACAGGTAATAGCGTTAGCGCATCCGTTTTCTTGCTGCGTTAGCGCATCCGTTTTCTTGCTGCGTTAGCGCAGCCGTTTTCTTGCTGTATAGCGTTTTCTTGCTGCGTTAGCCAACAAGCAAGGTAATACTAAGTATTACTAAGTAATGGCGCCAATACTTAGTATTACTTAGTAATCCGCGAAAGCTCAATACGGAACAAGCAACGGACGAGCGCCAATACTTAGTATTACTTAGTAATCCGCGAAAGCTCAATACAGGAACAAGCAACGGACGAGCGCCAATACTTAGTATTACTTAGTAATCCGCGAAAGCTCAATACAGGAACAAGCAACGGACGAGCGCCAATACTTAGTATTACTTAGTAATCCGCGAAAGCTCAATACAGGTAATAGCGTTAGCGCATCCGTTTTCTTGCTGCGTTAGCGCATCCGTTTTCTTGCTGCGTTAGCGCATCCGTTTTCTTGCTGCGTTAGCGCAGCCGTTTTCTTGCTGTATAGCGTTTTCTTGCTGCGTTAGCGCAGGAGTTTTCTTGCTGGCTGTTCATGCCCTTCTTTTTCTTTCGTGGCCGAAAGAGGGGAAGGAAGCGGAGGTAAGCGAGTAGGGAAGTTAACGGAAGAAAAGAGCAGTTGAGGAAAGGGAACAAAGCCCCCGGATTTGAAAGTTCAGCCCTATAGTCGAGTATCTTTTCCCTATCTAAGCTATATCAACATAGCCAACTAGAAAACTCATCCGCTTGTAAATTATGGGTGTAATACTCACTCATAAATGATTGGTGTCAGAATGAGTCACTGATCAGGTGTGACTTTCTCTTGTGGGCTCATCCGTGTAAGAATTTTGAATTCCTCTTCCAACTCGTCCCGGAATGGGCGTTATGGCAAAGAAAAAGAAGAAAACTAAAGGAGGAATTTGTCCAATAGTCACAAAGGGTGCCTCCACAGGTTGACATCCGATCCAACCTAGTAGTAAGCGATCCGCCAAAAGCAACCAAAATATTCCTTGATGAATCGGGCGAAAACTTGAACTACGCACATACATACTTTTAAAAAAAGGTAAAGCCAACAGAGATATAGAAACTGGTGCTATTGCGGCTACACCTCCCGATTTGTCAGGTATACTGCGAAGAATGGCATGGATCGGTAGGAAATACCATTCCGGCACAATATGAGGCGGGGTGGGCATCGGATTAGCAGGTATATAATTGTCGGGATGCCCCAAAACATTAGGAGCATAAAAAAGAAAAATGGAAGAAAAGATAGCAGAAGCTACCCGACCTACTAGATCCTTTACATAAAAATAAGGGTAAGGAGCAATTTTATCCATCTCTGAATGTACACCCAATGGATTATTTGATCCATATTGATGCAATGCGGCCAGATGAAGAATACTGGCGCCTACTAAAATAAGGGGGAGTAAATGATGGAGACTAAAAAAACGATTTAAGGTGGCATTGTCCACGGAGAAACCACCCCAAAGCCAAGTCACTATGGTATCTCCTACTACTGGTATGGCGCTAGCTAAGCTTGTAATTACTGTAGCTCCCCAAAAGCTCATCTGACCCCAAGGTGGTACGTATCCTGTAGAAGCTGTCACAATCATTAATAGGAAGATTACAACTCCGAGACACCGAAGAAATTCCCTAGGACTGCTATAACTCGCATGATATAGACCACGAAAAATATGAAGGTGAACCACAATGAGAAACATACTTGCCCCATTAGCATGCATATAACGCAGCAACCAGCCCCCTTCAACATCTCTCATAACGTGTTCTACGCTGTTGAAAGCTAGATCCACATGAGGTGTGTGATGCATAGCTAAAAAAACGCCAGTCACTATCTGAATGGCTAAACTAATACCAGCTAACGGACCGAACCCCCACCAATAACTAAGATTGCTCGGGGTTGGATGATCTATCAAATGCTGGTTAAGTGTGGAGGATATAGGTTGTTTAAGAAGAGAGAATCGTTGGTTCCTTATAGTCATTTCTATTTCCTATCGTGACAACTCCTGTTCCCCCACCTTTTTTGTGTTCTGGGGCCCGTAATATAATGAGTACCCTTTCTTCCACCTCCGAAGGATGGAGGGGGTATACAGCGAAAGAAGCGTCGAAGGGCATGACTAGAATTTCTTTTTCAATTTGAAGGTCCTCTTCGGACTAAGTCGAACAAGAAATTCTGGCTCATGTCTGGTCCCCAGCTAGCTTTGGTCCGACTCTCATTCCGTAGGAAGGCCAATCCAGATTTCCGGGATTCGACATTGGCTTCCGCGGAAAGAGAGTCGTAATTCTCATCCGCTAGTCTATGGGCAACCTCGAGATAATCAAAATGGGTCGGTTTCTAGAACAGGCTGTTCCACAGAAGCCCATTCCCCTACAATAATGGTTACAGTACTTCTTGAGAAGTAGGGCGAGGGCTTTCCTAATCTGCTTCCTGAGCTAGCTTACTGACCAGGATCGCTGTCAGGAACGCCGGGGGCATGTCCGCGTGGAGGGGCGCCGGCGCCAATGGCATTCCGTTGGCGTGGACCTTCCATTTTGTTGATTGACTTTTGGAAATGCCATAAAACGCGAACCAACATACCGAGAACAACCCAAAGAAGTAGGACCAAAAAACGAGTGAGTACCAAAGATGGATTTGTGAATGAGAAATCCAGGTTTCCCATAGTCCAAAATAAGAAGAAGCATGCTCCTTTGGTTTTTCCGGTTTCGATAGAATGAGCACTGTGAACTATCTGCTTCAAAAATATAGTGGATCGAACCGAAACCATATATAATCTGGAGGCCCGTCAACGAACATGAACGAGGATATATTCTCGATTATCCATGGAGATCTCCCCTCCGGCAGCTGTCTGTAGAGCACCAGGTTCGGGTAACAGCTTCCTTCCTTAAGGGGGGGAAAGAGGGGTGGGGCTTTGTTCTGGGGGGGCCACCTTGCGCAGCTTTGGAAAGGATAGAATTTCAGAAAGTCACTCTCGGAAACTCTTATTGGACGAGAGAGAGTCATGATGATATTGGCGTTGGTTCTACCAACGAAACGAAGCACTTTTTTTTCTTTATCATTCGGAGGGCTCAGTCCCAAACTCAGACTTCAATGGTGGGCTCCGCACTCCGGCGCTCCAATGAACAACACCGCCTTACTCTATTTAGAATAGTGGTCGATCCCTCGGGAGTTACATTCGTAACTGAATGTTATGTTCACGCGATTCTATCTTTCCAAGAGTACTACCCTGTACGTAGTCTATGTCTGGGGAGACAGGTGCGGTAGAGAGGTCCCCCACTTCGTTCGATTCCCGTCCCGTTAGCATCTCCGATCCGAGATAAGGGATTACTCCGTTAGGTCTTTTCGGTCCGGAGCCGGCCGGTAATGGACCTACTTACCTTGCTTGTGGACCAGCTGCAGAGCTAACCTTTGTTCTATTGGTTTGGTGGTTGCTACCAAGACGATTTCTTTATGCCCATCAAAGGACCTCGAGATGCTAATCCACGAAAAACGATACGAGAAATGCGAAAGAACTCATATACGGAACGAGGGCGGCCAGTGGAAATACATCGGTTTCTTACTCGTGCAAAGGAACTCTTTCTTGGCAACTTGGACAACTTATAACGATGTTTGTCCCGCATATCACTAGGAAGATCGGGATCTTTACAAAAGGCTTTATAAAGCTTTCGTCTCAATTCATATTTAGCCGCGAGCAATCTACGTTTGTGATCTCGTATATTTCGCTTCTCCGACATCTTACTGAGAATCCCCCTCATCTTTTTGCAAAAAGCCGCTCCACGGTGGTCAAGTCTCATCTTGTGTGTTGGCCGAAGTTACATCACATTGAACCTTCGAATATGCTCGAAGATCTCGAAATGATCTTCAAGTTCCGGGGATAATTCGCAAAACTCCGTTTCCATCGAGAATGGAATTGGGTTTTCCCTTATTTCGACCGCTGTCGAGACAATGTCTTTAAGGCCGAAAAATGAGACATTCCATGCCCTCGGAGAGTGCTTTGTCGTGCTAGGTCACTGACATATCCTTTGTCTTTATCGGACCCGGATCGAAATTTCCTTTCGAACCCCTGTATAACAACTGGGGAACTTAAACGAGTAGAGAAGAGAGTTTCTTTTGAAAAGCCTAGTAAGGGCAGTCCCTTTCCTATAGGTAGACCTACTCCTACATCCAGCCGTTTCCTTATATACGATACCACCAGACTCACATTAGTACTTCCATCCGCCAATCAAGTCGTAGTGTAGTGCAGCGAGGGCTTCCCTCAAGAAGCCCGAGCGTAGTTCGAGTCACGAGCTAGCCAGTCCCCTCCTCTTTTGTTAGGTAAGAAAGCCTACCGTAAATCCTCTGAGCTATGCCCTCGACTGAACCCGAAGGGGTATCTCGAGTTATGAGCTAGATATGGGGCTTCGCCGACTGAGAATACCCCCGCCCCTCAGGTTGTTTTGGTTAGCTAAGAATCCCTGTCGTTCCCTGAGGTAACTTCGCTCACTTCGTTCACTAAGCTCGGGCCCGCAAAAGGCTCTCTTTAGCTAGTTTTCACTCCGTTCACTCTGTTCACTCCGTTCACTACGTTCAACTCCTTTCAAAGGAAGCCAGGGGCCCCATAATAAGCCCTTTCCTTAAGACCAGCTACATGCCCCCTTTAAACAGCTCCTAAAGAAGAGCTCTTTCAAGATAAGTTTCGTATTAGACTAACGGAAAAGAGCTTACAAGAGCCTAAGGTCAGGGCTCGCAAGAGACCTACCTCCCGTCTGGAAGGCTTCCTTACTACTAAAAGTGAACAGGACCCGCTAGTGCCTATTGCCTTAATGCCTATAAACTGGGACCCTTGAAATCACAGTTTACCAACTTCAGACCAATAAGCACAAGAAGGCAAGTCAACCCTACCACCGAGAACTAGACTAACCACCGATGCTAGACTAACGGGTCGACTCACTGCTTCTACTGCCTCTCCATACCCAAGCCGGAGAACACGCCATCTCTTCTAAGACGACTGCCCTCAGGTACTTGACCGAACAAGGTAAACTCCGCAACTCGCAGTAGATTGAATGAGTGGTTCGCTGTACCACTGATACTGCCTTAACAGCTACTTGTGTGGAGCTTCTCGGCTCTGAACCTCTGCGTTCTCGAACTATAGCAGCCTTTTCCACCGTAGTGAGATATCCCCTTTTTCATACCTAAGCACGAGATGTTCATCCAATCGGACCTACCATAGAAAGGGACCCGCACAACCCGGTTGTCTTTCTTAACACCAAATACATCTGCGATTCAGAAGGGGTTCTTCCTTACCAAAAGTCAGGATGACAAGAGTGCCTGCCTAAGCGTCAAACCAATATCCGATCAACGCACTTTGACGCCTGTGGAATACGCCTCTCAAAACGAAAGGAAACTAATCCATCAGATCTACATTACATAGACCACCAAACGTACGCAAAGAGCTATTTTGTTTGACCCCGCTATCCGTGTAGATTGAGCGCATGCAGGTTATTGAGAACATCCTAGCCAAGAACCCTTCGTAGAACTCTTGAATGACTCGGAAACCAGAAAGAGGAAACTTGATCAAGTAAACATGATCCATCCTTAGGTTAGTCTCTGGTTGGTTTTTTCCTTGCAGAACAGGAAATGTGAGGATCGCTTACCTGACGCTTTCTTCCGGTATAGAGAAAGACAGGGGACACACGAAACAAGATAACTATTCGCTACCAAAAGTCTTCCCCGTCTCCTGAATCAAGAGAGGATCACATAACATTATGAAATGATCCTACGGCAATTATGCCAACCCGAAACCATACTCAGAAAGAGATTCATCCTACAGCACAAAAGTGCCAAAGCCCGCCAGAGATAGACTCCAGGAATGATTCAAGAGTTCGGACTTGTTTAGTATTGAATTGGAATCAAGACAAAAATGCTTCTTCTATAGAAGAGAAGAGGTTCATGCTTCCGACTGAGAATTTTTTATTATATAGTTGTCTAAGCCTTCCGGTTAGCAGCACCTTTAGCTCGTGGCCCGCTTCTGCCGACTGGCCTTTCATTGAGTGAAATGTTGCCGCTGAACGTCGAGACTTGTCTCTTGGCTACAAAGTTTGGGTGGACTTCGCTTTTAGCTCAGGTGAGAGGAAGAGTCTGAATGAATTCGCGTAATGTCTTCCGTGCAGTGAATAATCTCCTCTATGTGTAGCTGCCAGACCTTGCCGAGTCCTCAGGAGCTGAAAAAGAAGTCTTAGTACATGGAATGCCTTTTAATTAATGGCCCCAGAAAGAAAGAGATAGAAAGGAAAGAAGGCGATCGAAGCTCTTGCCCGCGCAGAAATAGCTTCTCACAGAGACCCCGAACTTAACGAGCCGGTTTCACGCGGAGTCCACCCAACATAGGACTGCCCGCCAGGCCCCGCAACCAAGAGTCACTCGTCGAAAGCTTAATTGACCTGGCGTCCTCTTTCTGACCGCATAGGCTACACAAGCGCTCCGGTGGATTTAGGAAAGCTTCCACGTGACATCCTCAAGTTAGTCTTCTGCTTGAACTGTCTTCTCGAAATATAATTATAATAAAAAGATTGTACCCCAAGCGCTGATCCCAAAGAAAGCAGTTGGCTCTTCCGCATAAAGAATTTGTAAGTAGGGGGTACTCGAAGGTGTGATATAAGCTTTCTCAGCCCTTGGAACTCAACTTGTTATAGGTTCCCTTCCCCCGAGTGAAAGTCAAGCTAACCCCAACGATTCAAAATCCAATTCCTTACTCAATACGAAATATCGTTGATCCAGCCACGATTTAAGCTATTCAACTAATTTGAGAATGGGTGTGATGCACCCAGATACTTTATCAATCCCCTTTCTACGCATTCAAATACGCCTGGGAACTTCCAGTGTTAGGCAGGAAAGGGTTAGATAGAAGGAAAAGTCTTGAGTCAGTAGCAAATTCTAAACGACTTGCTTGCATTTCGAACTCTTCTCAAAAGTCAGTTGGTGTCCGCCAGCCTGGTAGTGTTGTGAGTTCAGTTCACGGAGAGAGGGGCCATTGAAAAAGTTGCCTCTCGTGGGCCTGCGGGGAAGAGATGAATTCGTTCTTTGTTTAGTGTGGGCGCCCGTGAGAAATTGATAAGCCAATAGAGTCAATAGTCAAGTCGGGATATCCCAGAGGCGCCAGGTAAGGAACTAGAATAGATTCATACGAAAGTGGCTTTTTGGTTGGTAGCAGGACGTGGCAACGAAGCAGATATTTCTTTTTTCTAGAGAAGGGACATTTCAAAGTCTATTTAACCCGTCGTCCAGAATGGGTGACGAGAGGAAAACGTTTCATTCACGATGAGGCAGAATTGACATAATATAACCAAGATTGGATGGTGACATATAGTAAAGTAAGGGTCACTGACAGCCCGTCTTCAATACAATCATAGCGATGTGTCACTCAAGGATAGCTAACCATTCTTCTCTACCCATGCCATGATTGACAGATGAGCTCGAGACCTTTAATATATTATGAACACAATTTGCCAAGAGTTGGTTGTGACAAAAGTGATTGGGATGCCCATCTTTGGTCCAGAAGGGGTTCTCTATGAAAAGAGTTTCCACCTTTCTTTCAGATGAGATACGGGCCCCCCGAGCGCATCGAACACGAAATTCAGTATTCAATATCCGATTTGAGACACATCTTTGATAGAAGATTCGAGGGTGACATATAATAATGGATTTGGGCTGTGACAGAAGTGATTGGGTTTCATTCATGCATTCCCGTCCAGAATGAGTGACCTATTAGTCAAAGAGAGCGGCTAAGAAGAGGAGGTTGTTGATGCAGTTTTCTTTATTTCATTGAGATTGGGTTGGTGTCATTCTGGATCTACATTGATTCTGTATCTAGTAAAGCCAATGGGCTCGTCTGTCTTCATTGGTCCAGAGGAATCAAAGAGAACAAGTAAACTAGCGGTGTCCTCTCCCTTAACAGGCTGGACTGGTCCACAGGGATGAAGGAAACTCGCCGACTGATGGAGCAGCCGAGACAGGCGACTCTCTTCGCTTTCTCTCTTTTCTTATCTACCTGGAGCTCTGTTCGATGACTTCGCAACCATTATAGTGGTAACACATTCTGTCTCAGGCACCTAGGTGCGAGACGTGTTTCCCGGCAATGCTTGGTATAGATCACCTCCAGTTAGCAAGGAGAATGCAGAAAAGCTGGTAAGACAGGATCGAGCGTAGAATGTGAGAAGATCGAATATCTTTTATACATATGATAGTCCCTCCCCAAACCTCGGGAAAAATGGCTGTTAGTCAATTTTAGCTCTAACGGGACATCTCAATTTGATCAAAATCTCCCAACCCCGTAAAATTGGCTTGTTTTTGACCTGGATTGGCTCACCAATTCCCGTTACTATGTATTTGAACTTGGAGGGTTCGCAACTTCTTAGATATTTCAAATTGATCCCGAAGTACAACCATTTTCTTAAGCCGAACAGGGCTGCTGCCCAGCTGAACCTGCTAACTACTCCACAGAACTGGCTGACTAGACCTTTCCCTTGAACACTAGATTCGTGCTTTTGAATCCTAGGAATGGGTCTTCCCCGCAATCTGGATCCCTGACTTTGACTATTTCAGTTAAGGGAACTAGGGGAAAACAAATAACAAAGATCTTGGGGAACATTCCTTTACTTCTTCTGCCAACCCCCCTTCTCTAATGCGCATATTGAGACTGAGCTTGCTTTTGCATCTGATCTCCTCATCCCGTCTAGCCCCTTCCTACAACCTATCTACTGGTTTGCAAGAAGTAAGCCGAGCTTTCTCCTTCTGAGACCTTTTTTAGATCTGGGAAAACTTATTCACCTTGCTCAATGTCTTAGTCGGGAAGGAACTTACTTTTTCTAACTCGGAATGAATTGGAAGTGCGAGATGCACTAATCGGAAAGAGACTCTCTCTTGACCTGACTTTCCCTATTGGCTTTGACTGCGGTAAGTAATTCACTCAAACCTATTCCATTTATGGAAACTTTGAGGGAACTTTCTTTTATCAGGATTAAAGGCTTTGCCGCCTGACTCACTCCGGAAAGAAAGATTGAGGGGGTCAGACACGGCTACGACTTTCATTGAATATGGGATTGAGACTACGACTTGAATGGAATTGCTCCGTTGATAGATCCAGATTCGCATCCGCCCATCTAAGAGATTTCTTCGTGCCGGGTCGTGAGCTATGTGGAGCGATCAAAAAAATGGGATCTATTGGGGTTTCGTTTCACCTGCACTGCCTTCGCCTAGGACATTCGAAAGGGCGAGAAAGGGCTTGCATTAGTTCGGAACTCCCCTATTTGAATTGATTTACAGCGCCTATTTTCAAGCTTATAAAAGGAATTGCTTCTATTAACTTTAAAGAGTGTCTCTCCTGTCCGGATCGAAACGCGCCAAGCCCTCTTCTTCCTTCCCTACCCACCTAGTAGGACATGCAGTTCTCCCTTTAGCCTTAGGGCAGGCACGAAAGAAATTAACAGCTTATAAAGAAAGAGGACGACTTAAGACAGCAAGAACGGCCAAAAGCAGTAAGTCACTTGCAAGCCCAGGAACAATTAAAAGAAATCGATGAATGTGTCCCGACCAAGCTAGAAGAAGCGCTAGCAGATGAGATTGGAGCATATCATAATGAGCTTGAGGCGTTTCGCTCAAGAGGTTAATGAATCCGGCTTCTAACAACGATCAATCATGTGGCGGTGTGGAAAGGCGTATGTGCATCTAATTCGATCATCTTTCTACTACTAGTATGGGTAAGCATAAGGTACTATAAATACTAAGTTGCAGTTCCTCTGTTACGCCGAACACACACACATTAAATACCTTTGTATGATGAGCTACTCACGAGATGGGAACCACACGTCCCAAGCGTATTTGCCCCCCCTACCAATAAAGCCAGCCACTTAGTATCCATGTCCACTAGGGATGAGGAATAGGCTACGGCAGTTCGTTATTCATACTATTTCTTTATATGGTTACAGATAGTAATTGGGTTGACCGAGAAACTACAGCTATTTATTCCGTTGCCCGAAATGTTGACCCAACACTTGTTTTCCCGGGAAAGGGTTCAGATCTATATCGCAATACATAGCCCGGGGAAGGCAGTTTGGTAAAGGCGGATCCTCCTGTTGGTACGTAGACGGATCGAAATGCAGGTGAAGCTGCTCCACCTGTTGATCCATCAATAGCGAAGCATAGGACTTTCATTCCCCTATCTTGGTGGTTGAGCAGTTTACCCTGAAAAGACGGATACAAGGGTGATGATCAGTTAATCCGGCACTAGTGGTAGAGGTCGCAGAGCCTTCCACTTCACTTACCTGAAAGGTCAGGCTGAAAGTGAACCTATCGATTAACCGGCACGAGTAGCATCTCCTCCTATCCCAGCATCCCTACCGGCAAGAGCAGATCCTTTTCCATATGCGGTGGCGAAGGAGCGGGCATCGGAGCAGGTGGAAAAGCCTGCATCCCTTTCATCCCTATAGTCATAGCCCGTTCCGAACCTTAACGGTGCATAGCCCATTCCATAGACCATTGTTGGAGAACCCGAAGCGGTTGGGGCCGGAACTACCTATGGCCGTAGAGGATGCTCGCATCCAAGCCTAAGAGACAGGACCCCTTCTGCTATTCAGTTAAAAAACCGCTTTCTGAACCTCCTCATCTAAATTCGCATAGAAGTAGATGGATGCGGCGTGGTTACCATAGCTCATGCATTTATTGGAATCTCTGGAAAAGAGTTTTGGGGTTTCGGGTACTCCGAAAAAAAGTGTCTACTCTACCCAGTAAGAATGCATTTCTCTCCCGGTTTTGAAGTAATAAGCCTGCTGAAAAACGCTTTCTAAGGGTAAAAAGAAAGGTTCCTGGAATCCAATTTTGTTGGCTTAGCATTCGCATGCCACTCCCGATCCGGGAGTCAGGCCCAACCTAATGAATCATGGCAAACCAGTGGCGAAAACAGTCTTACAGAGTAGGTTGGTTAAAGCTGATTACTTTTTGAGGTATGAATTAGGTTAGGGTTTAGCACGGTTCCGAGGTGGTCCGATCCGACGAGAGAAAGGAAGAATTCATTGTTGCACTACTGGGTATCCGTTGGTAAGGAGTGTGTGAGCGACCCCTGCAAGTGCACTGAGAAATAGTGAATTCATTCTCTCCCTTAGAGTCGGGGAGCATGAGGTGAGCCCCGAGTAGTTTGCCTGGACAATGAGAAGCACATGACCGAAAGTTTGCTTCTTCCCCTTATGGCCACTAATGTGTGTGGTGCCCCTCTATTCACGTAATAGACTTTTGCCATTGGGTTATTCATCCCTTTCACATGCCGGTATAGAAATGCCAGGCCCTAAGAATTAGCTTAGCATTCGAACATCTATTTGAGTAGCTGCAAGTGAGCCAGCCGTGGCTGTCTGGATCTAAATATGGGCCTTAGGCTAAGATATCAACGGATAGTTATTTCTTAATGGGATGAGGGGAGGCTTATGGTCGTTCGTTAAGGGGGTGGGCCACGGTAGCTTCTTGATTCCCGTAAGGCGTTTGCTTCAAAAGTGAGACCTTACTCGAATAGGGCTCAAAGCGAGACGGCTTTGAAGCTGGGGCTTGCTGGATCTGCAAAGATCAACTGCTGGTGAGCTGGCAAAATTCCACCCTTTCTCAAGAAGTTCTAGCTCAAGTAATTGATCTCACATCTGCTCATGAGATCAGGACAGCACTTCACGAGAACTTTTCCCAACAGTCGCAAGCTCGAGAGATAGAGACGCTGCTTCGTTTGGAACTTTAGGCCTGCAAGAGAGGTTCGTCATCTATTTCTGAATATCAACATCGTTTCAAGGGCTTATGTGATCAACTTGCATCCATCCAAAAACCAGTGCCAGACTCCGCAAAGTGATTCGAATTCTTGGTGGGTTAGGAGAACGGTTCCTATTGATTCTGGTCTGGAAAGAAAGTCCTACTTCTCCTCTTATGCTTCGGTTCTATCTCTTGATTCTGGTTCCACCCTGGGAAGAAAGGGTTGGCTTGGGGCTTCCTACCCCATAGGATCAACAATGGTTTCCTCTTCTGCGGATGCTTTAGCTGCTTCAGCTTTCTATTATTCTTCTGCTTCAGCTGATCCTTCAGCGTCTCTTTCTGAAACAGCTTCTTTGGGATTTTGAAATTCATTCATTCATTCCCTCTTGGCTATTACCTTATTCTGATTCTTCCCCTACGGATGGATACCGAAAGACAACAGAAGCTAGGTCTTAGGACGAAAGAACGGTTACCTTACCCACCATACTTTTCTTTTCCCACCCACCGCCCTCGCATTGGCTGCTTGCTTGGCTTGCTCTGCTATTGCTTAGCTTTGTGTGTGCTTTGTTCCTTCCCAACCCACCCCTTACCTTACTACACCACCCTAGCCCTTGTTTGAGGCATGAAACAAAAAGAAGGCCCTTGGCCCTATGGGGAAGGAGCGAGGAGGCTAGCTGGGCGCACCAAACAATGCGAGTCAGAGCGGCAGATGGGTTGGTCGAGAATCCGAATGAGAGCCCGGAGGATGTGACAACAAAGACCTTAGCCTATTTAGTAGCATAAGCTAAAGCGAAGGCACAGAAAGAAAGAAAGGGCTGAGGGAATGGCTCGGAATCCAGAGCGAAGGAAAAGCGTTAAGAGACCTTTTATCCTAGGGTTAAGGTAGAAGTAGTTGGAAGGTAGAAAGCAAGCTAGCATAGCGAACCAACGCTAGGCAGCAATCACATAGCTTAAGCTTTAGCGCGAACAACAACAAAAGCACAAAGCTAAGCAACAATGGAATTCATTTCATTCTTCATACTTTGGTGGAAAAGAAGCTACTCCGCCCTTCCTCTGCTCCGATTCTGGGAAGAAAGTCCTACTTCTCCTCTTCTGCTTCAGCTGATGCTTTAGCGGATGTTTCTTCGGATGCTTTAGCGGATGCTTCTTCCTTCGAATCTTTCTTCGGAGGATGATGCGGATGTGTCTGCTTTATCATACTTTGGAAGTGAAATGGAATTCCTTTGCTTTGGGGCATTGCATCAATAAAGGGAAGGGCGGTGGGAACAAGCAAGGGCTGAGCGCGCTAGCGCGAAAGCCTAAAGCGAACAAGCAAGGTAATACTTAGTAATGGCGCGCTAGCGCGCCCTTACTCATTAGGGCAGCAAGAAAACGAGCAAGAAAACGAAGAAGCAAAGCCCATACAAGAAAGACTTAGTATTAATACTTAGTATTTATTGGAACAGGGTAAAGGCAGCAAGAAAACGCTATACAGCAAGAAAACGGCTGCGCTAACGCAGCAAGAAAACGGATGCGCTAACGCAGCAAGAAAACGGATGCGCTAACGCAGCAAGAAAACGGATGCGCTAACGCTATTACCTGTATTGAGCTTTCGCGGATTACTAAGTAATACTAAGTATTGGCGCTCGTCCGTTGCTTGTTCCTGTATTGAGCTTTCGCGGATTACTAAGTAATACTAAGTATTGGCGCTCGTCCGTTGCTTGTTCCTGTATTGAGCTTTCGCGGATTACTAAGTAATACTAAGTATTGGCGCTCGTCCGTTGCTTGTTCCGTATTGAGCTTTCGCGGATTACTAAGTAATACTAAGTATTGGCGCCATTACTTAGTAATACTTAGTATTACCTTGCTTGTTGGCTAACGCTGTTGTTAGATAGGCTTTCGCGCTAGCGCGCTCGTCCATTGCTTCTTGCTATTACCTGTATTGAGCTTTCGCGGATTACTAAGTAAGACTCAGTATTGGCGCTCGTCCGTTGCTTCTTGCCATTACTAAGTAAGACTAAGTATTAAGATTAATGACTTAGGCTTTCGCGTATTACTAAGTAAGACCATTACCATTACCATTACTCAGTAATACTAAGTATTAATACTAAGTATTAATACTAAGTCTTTATTGGCGCCATTACTAAGCCCTACATTACTAATGGGCTTATGCTTCTTCGTTTTCTTGCTGCCCTACATTACTAAGTAAGACCATTACCATTACTCAGTAATACTAAGTATTAATACTAAGTCTTTCTTGTATGGGCTTATGCTTCTTCGTTTTCTTGCTCCTTGCTTGTTGGGTCTCGCGGTGAGTGATGCTTGATCTGAACCTGCTCAAAATCAAACTCTCTTTTCTTCTTCATTCTCAACAGGAAAGCATCAACAAAAGTCCCCTTCCATATAGATCGTCGTGGCATGAACCACAATGATAATGATCTGACCAACTCCCCTGTTTTTCCGACTTCCTATTTATCTTCAAAATGAAACTTACAGTTTAGTTCTTTTGACGGCTTTCTCGGCAGACGATACGATCGATTTTTTATTCCTGAGCCAATTTCTCAATGACTGATCCGCTTTGACGTACAAGCAAGCCGCATGTGAAAACAGTCCTTCCTTTTCCTTGCTTTTGAATACGCTTCTTGCTGGAGAAGGTGGTTTCAGTCCAGGAATGGCTAGTGTGAAACCCGGACTCGCAGAGGTTCACACACTTTCTTATGTTATGCAATTAGTGGAATAAAAAGATAAGACAAGACCCATAACTGAGTACCCCTTAAGACAGACAAGACTAATAAGACAGAAGGTAAAGAAAGCTTGCTTATTATCCGGTTTCATCTTTATTCATATATGAATGGTACGGGTAAGCCGAGGAGAGATCCCCTCGCTTTCTATCATTAATCAACTTGGTATCTCTATTCATTAAACGGGGAAGCGGTGGATACGTCAACTCTTTAAACAGAAGACGGAACCGGAGCCCTTGACTGTTAGCCCTTTGGGGACCAGAAAGAAGAGAGATCCCTTCGGGGGCCCTTCGGGGGCGGGGTTGGTTCCACATTGCTTTTGGTCATTATTCATCATTATGAATATCTTCATTATCCGTGGAAGCATTGGAGACGTGTTACTTCTTTCTGTCTGGTCAAGTCAAGTCCTTAATCCATTTATCCCTTTATTCAAGTCGCAGTCCGTTTATCGCTGTCTGTTTATCGTAGAGTAACGCAACTTTTGTGTTGCTATCCCGGGTAGCTGAGGGCCGGTATCCGCGTGGGAGGTGCACATTGGTAAAAGTCGCCATTTGGGTTCACCATTTTGGCGCGATTTTTTTTCGGACAGGCCTTATATTTATGGCCAAGGGGAAAGGGTCCTCTAACTCAAGCCAAGCTAACCTAACGGGCCTGAAATGGATTCACATAAAGTCATAAAAAGCATGCACCCAACAAGCAAGGTAATACTAAGTATTACTAAGTAATGGCGCCAATAAATACTTAGTATTAATACTTAGTATTAATACTTAGTATTACTGAGTAATGGTAATGGTAATGGTCTTACTTAGTAATCCGCGAAAGCCTATAGCAAGAAGCATAAGCCCAGCAATACTTAGTATTACTGAGTAATGTAGGGCGCCAATAAAGACTTAGTATTAATACTTAGTATTAATACTTAGTATTACTGAGTAATGGTAATGGTAATGGTCTTACTTAGTAATCCGCGAAAGCTTAAGTCATTAATCTTAATACTTAGTCTTACTTAGTAATGGCGTTAGCGCATACGTTTTCTTGCTGCAAGAAGCATAAGCCCATACAAGAAATACTTAGTATTAATACTTAGTATTTCTTGTATGGGCCTTGCTTCTTGCCATTACTAAGTAAGACTAAGTATTAAGATTAATGACTTAGGCTTTCGCGCTAGCGCGCCATTACTTAGTAATACTTAGTATTACCTTGCTTGTTGGGCGCGCTTCTTCATTCTTCGATCAGGGGCGGGCTTCTTCCCTTATATACGATGACATAGATAGAGCCTCCTTCTTTGATCCATTCATTGATCGAAGGGGGCTGTTCGCCTTTTGAATCAAAGTAGAGTAGGTTTAGGTTGCTTTCTCAATCTTTCTCTGATCCTAGCCGTGTAGTGGATCCGGCTTTAGTCGGCTAAAAAGAGGTGTGTGTGGCCGTCGTATCTGCCCGCCCCTTTCTTCATTCATCCATTTAGGTCAGAATGGATCCAGGGAACCTGGCTCGGGAACAGCTTCTTACTAGTAGGGGCTAATCACAGTAAGAGAGTCCAATCTCTGAAATAGAGCTTAGTCTCTCCATAGTAGTAGTAGAAGGCTTAGTATCTGACTTGATCCAATAGAGTCAGAACACACAGTAGATCCAGATTCAACACTATGCTTTGGGCTGGTTGGCTTGCTTGGGCGTTCAGTGTTCTTATGGAGGAACGAAGTCACTCGACCACCGGGAGAGGAACGAGAGCGGTGGGCCTTCAAAAAGGAGCGAGGGAGGGATGGGCAACCTTAGTCTATATGTTGCTCGTGAACCGCCAAGTACCAGTCTCGCAACAGTACTGGCGCTAAAGGATCGGTCCTTCACTTGCTGATCGTTCGCGAGTCGAACTCGCTCTCTTGCCACGCCTTCCACTCACTCGCTTGAGTCGGACTCAATCACTCTTTTGGAGGATCGTTCGTTCTTCACTCTCTTGCTATTACCCGCAGGGAGCGCAGCAACCAAGGTGCATATTATCATATAGAAACAAGCGAAGCGTAGCGATTCGTACTACCGGAAAAGTGTCGCTAACCTAAGGCAATAGAGTCAGCCGATAGGCGCAAACAAGCGTAGCGAATCACATAGATAAGCCCCTACCTGCCAGCTAAGGATAGATAGGGCGGGCGAAGCAGCTTCAAAAGAATGCGCTAGCGCTAAATGTGCTAGAGTAGCTAAAAGCTATAAGCGAGCGCTAGCGCATTCTTTTGAAGCTGGGATGGATGTCTGAGCGGTTGAAAGAGTCGGTCTTGAAAACCGAAGTATTGATAGGAATACCGGGGGTTCGAATCCCTCTCCATCCGCGAGGTCATAAGTTCTCTCTTGCGTTCTCTATAGATAAGAACGAATCGGATCGACTCGACTGATATGATGGATGGAATGGGAGCAAGAAAACGAAGAAGCAAAGTCATACTTCATAATGGCGCCAATAAAGACTTAGTATTAATACTTAGTATTAATACTTAGTATTACTGAGTAATGGTAATGGTAATGGTCTTACTTAGTAATACGCGAAAGCCAACAAGCAAGGCCCATACAAGAAAGACTTAGTATTAATACTTAGTATTACTGAGTAATGGTAATGGTATTACCGAGTAATGTAGGGCGCCAATAAAGACTTAGTATTAATACTTAGTATTAATACTTAGTATTACTGAGTAATGGTAATGGTAATGGTCTTACTTAGTAATCCGCGAAAGCCAACAAGCAAGGTAATACTAAGTATTACTAAGTAATGGCGCCAATACTTAGTATTACTTAGTAATCCGCGAAAGCTCAATACGGGAACAAGCAACGGACGAGCGCCAATACTTAGTATTACTTAGTAATCCGCGAAAGCTCAATACAGGAACAAGCAACGGACGAGCGCCAATACTTAGTATTACTTAGTAATCCGCGAAAGCTCAATACAGGAACAAGCAACGGACGAGCGCCAATACTTAGTATTACTTAGTAATCCGCGAAAGCTCAATACAGGTAATAGCGTTAGCGCATCCGTTTTCTTGCTGCGTTAGCGCATCCGTTTTCTTGCTGCGTTAGCGCATCCGTTTTCTTGCTGCGTTAGCGCAGCCGTTTTCTTGCTCAAGCAAGGTAATACTAAGTATTACTAAGTAATGGCGCCAATAAAGACTTAGTATTAATACTTAGTATTAATACTTAGTATTACTGAGTAATGGTAATGGTAATGGTATTACTTAGTAATCCGCGAAAGCCACTATAAGGGAAGGGAACAAGCAACGGACGAGCGCCAATACTTAGTATTACTTAGTAATCCGCGAAAGCCACTATAAGGGAAGGGAACAAGCAACGGACGAGCGCCAATACTTAGTATTACTTAGTAATCCGCGAAAGCTCAATACAGGAACAAGCAAGGTAATACTAAGTATTACTAAGTAATGGCGCCAATACTTAGTATTACTTAGTAATCCGCGAAAGCTCAATACGGAACAAGCAACGGACGAGCGCCAATACTTAGTATTACTTAGTAATCCGCGAAAGCTCAATACAGGTAATAGCGTTAGCGCATCCGTTTTCTTGCTGCGTTAGCGCAGCCGTTTTCTTGCTGCGTTAGCGCATCCGTTTTCTTGCTGCGTTAGCGCATCCGTTTTCTTGCTGCGTTAGCGCAGCCGTTTTCTTGCTGTATAGCGTTTTCTTGCTCAAGCAAGAAAGACTCAGTATTACTAAGTAATGGCGCCAATAAATACTTAGTATTAATACTTAGTATTAATACTTAGTATTACTGAGTAATGGTAATGGTAATGGTCTTACTTAGTAATCCGCGAAAGCTTAAGTCATTAATCTTAATACTTAGTCTTACTTAGTAATGGCGAACAAGCAAGGTAATACTAAGTATTACTAAGTAATACTAAGTATTGACAAGCAACGGCTGAGCGCACTAGTTCTTGCTCGTTTTCTTGCTGGTTCATCAGTATGGTACAGCTTAGTTCGCTGCTTCGTCCATTGATATGCTTGGGCAGGTCTCTCTCCCGTTTGGTTGGTTCGGATCGAGATGAAGTGGTACCGGGCAGGTTCACTTAATAGACTCAATTTCTCTAGTATTCTTCCCATGTTGTTTTTCTTACTTCTTTGAAGCAGAAATGCAATGTCTCAACAGAGGTCTCAAGGTCTGAAATATGTTCGACTCGCCACCCCCGTGATAACAGTGTTGTTGGATCAGCTGCTCCTTTAGATGATCTCCCTCGAAAGGAGAATCTATATCATGATGTGGTTAATTATTCCTATTCTCTCGAGACCTTAGCTCAGTAGGTGCAGATATGACTCATTCAGAGTATTCCATATTGGCATGGTCTGGTTCATTACTAGCAAGGGGCACTTCCAGAGACATTTCCCTGAAGCTTAAAAGTGAAGACTTGCCCTTGAGTTAGCTGTGCCTTAAAACTTGGGATTCGGAAAGGTAGCTTCGACAGGTTGTCTTTGTCAGTACAGAATCCCCAGAGGGGGCGAACAGGGCGGTAGCGAAACTGACTCTTCTCGGAGGAACTTGCCCGACCCTGCCGACCTCTCACATTTGGTTAAGACTTTTTAGAGAATGAAAGGTCGACTGGCACCATTACACCATTTTTGGGGGCCCTTCTTGAGACTGGGAGATGGTTTGAGGTCCCAACTTATATACGTGTCACTGTCAGATCGCTCTGTTGGAATATCATAAGTCACGGTCTCCGTCGGCTACCCACTTGAATTGAATACCTGCTTTCAGGTGATTAAGTCTCAGCCGTGTAATCACCAATAAGCCAACCGTCCCTCCCACAGATAGAACTGCTGGGGAACGCCCTTGCTTTCCAGGGCGATACGCAAGTCTTGCTCCGAATTGTATGATCGCTGTTGGAATATCGTAAGTAACGGGCGCGATGACTGGGTTGCGGCAATGTAAGCGAGATGAGTGCGTGCGACTGATTAACCGCTGGCGCAGGGGCGAACCCAGAGCTCTCGAGCTCGTTGCGGTCTCGTTCCGGCTCCCGCGGGAGTGAGGACTTCAAACCACCTCCTTACTTCCCACGGGGCCTCCACTCGTGGTGGCTGGTTGCTCTTGCTCATTGAAGGGCTCGCCAAAACGGACGGGTTCGTGGGATCCAACCGCTCTCGTTCTCCAATTTGCTTATTCCACTTCAATCAATTAGTTACACAGGGTCGACCAATCCAATTAGGTTTGGCTGTTCTAAGCTGATCTGGCTTTCAGCTTCAAAGGGTTGAATCGTCTCTTAAGCAATGATCGGGCGAGCATTACCCACGAACCTGATGACACCGGTGTCAACAAAGAACGTTTAGGATTCGCGCTTGTACCTATTGGAATAGCAAACACTTTAAGCGCCTCTGGCCACGGGGAAGACATTTCTGAAATTAACATTCTGGTGACCAAGCGAAAATCTTAATAGAAAAGAACGCAATGGATATTGTGAATTTCAGAAATTCCATCCATCTTCGATTCCCTTCTCCATGTGTCAAATGAATCAACAATTCTCATTGCCTCTCTTGCCTCGCTGAAATAAAGGGTTTCACTACCTCTGAAGAGGCCTCCCCTTCCGTACTACTCCGCATGGTCCCTTCCTCCTTTTAGTTGAGTTAAGTACCTTTCCTCTCCTTTCAGTCGAGCCTTTTTCCTTTCCTCTACTGTAGGAAAGAAAAAGCGGGCATTTCCTTTCCCTGCGAAATTTCATTAGATGTACCTTACCTCATGTGGCATCCCGCACCTCAAGTGTCAGGAGTAATGGGCTAAATCACTACTCATTCCCCGATGGTACTAATTTCCCGCTACCTCTTCGCCGATCAATGGTCCTGATTCCCCGAAAACAACCGATTTTCCATTTCTTTTGGATGACTACTCCCCCCTTAACTCCTACCCTGCGGCGAGATCTCTTTAATCCCCGCAAGGGCTACCATTCAAGGGGAGACGGATTACTTCCTTTCTTTCTGAAATCTCCGCCCTAGGTAAGATCCCCTTTAAGGCCCTACGGGGCACTTTCTATGAGATAGGAAGAATTCCTTTATCCATCCCCTCCTGCGGTCCGATTTTCACCCCCGGAAGGGGATGACTCAGCAGCTGCCGTTGGAGACTTTGATAACATAATAAGGCTCTAGAATTAGCATCTGAAATGAAAGATCATAGGGGCACTGGAGGATTTGAGAGGATTTTCATCAGGGTCTTAATCAGAAAGCGAAAGAAAAGACGGGCGAACCCGGCTAAAGTAAAGGGACTTGGGCTTGGCTAGACCCACTGGGAAAAGGCTACCGCTCTCATCAATCAAATTTGTAAGGGCTTCAATGAATGAAGTCCTTGGTTCGGAAAGACCTGAACCGAAAGGAAGGAACTGCTTTTTCTAGAGATCGGCAAAGCACGGATAAAGGAGCTTCAAGGACTGAAAAAGGCGCTTACAGTGGGGTGAGAAAGAAAGATTGGTTGGTGGGCTTAACAGCCCCCTATCACTTAAAGGCAGATAGCGGAAAGGTGAGCAGCTATAGCTTCATTCCTTCCCATAGGCATTAGCCTCAGAATCTCCATCTGAATCCCATTCACATCGTTAGAAGCCAAATCTGAAGTATCAGCCAAACCGACCTCTTTCTCCCAAAAGTTCCCGACCCAACAACTATTCTTTTTCCCGAAGCTGAACCGTTAGGATTAGGATATAGAAGCATTCGTAGCTGAATCAAGGAATGGGTAGGACTCAGTTCCTGGGAAGGAATCCAATTCATTCGATTCTATGTGTGGGTAAGGAATAACAACACAAGCCTTTAAGGCGGAATAGAATTTGATTTCCGGAAGGGAGCTTTTTCATTAAAGAATTCCAAATCACCGTGGGGGATATAGGGCATCCGAATACGTTGACTCACCTGCCGAATCCTGCGCCCTTTCATCCGCCAAAGCATATGAAGAAGAATTCTCCGCATCCAAAGCAGCAGCGGCTAAAGTCCGTACCTGTAGAAGAGTAACCATTTGCCGAATCTAAAGATACAGACGAAGCCTACGAAGACCCTGAATCTGCGGATCCAGGGCAATCGGTGGGTTTTAGTGGGGACAGGCTATGTATGATACCGATGTTGGGCGGTTCAAGGTGGGTCGTCCGAAAAAGATCCAATAGGGTATTCGATTTCACCGGTATAGCCATTTCTGCCTTGGATGACATGGCCAGGAATGCCGATGGTCAAAATCACAGGGGCATCGACCCTTAAATGCATTTCGCAAAAAGATCCACTTGTAACATTTCCAGATCTTTCTGCTCCTTCAAATTCAAGTGATATTGGTGCTCGCTCCGGTGCTTATAGCTTCGTGGATCTAAATCACCATCTCGAGATGGAAGATATGCAGTTTGCCCCTTGCCCCTGCTTCGGGTGGAGCAGCTCTGCCCTTGCTACTCTCTTATAGTAACTAGCGGTTCTCCCAAGCGAATTGTAAATACTACACTAGTGTGGGCGGATCAATGACTACTGGACTCGATGGCCTCCTCGACATTAGACAGAAAAATGATATGCTAAATGCACTAAGATTTCTGGTTGAGTACACGGGTACTGCCCTTCTAAGTTGAGCTGGCCCGGGAAGGGGAATCTGGGAAGGAATACAGTCAAGACAGTCATCCAGGCATTGGTTACAGACGGGCAGACCAGAGATCGAAAGAATCAAAGCCAAGGATAAATCCCGGGAAAGCCGAGAGTATTCATGTGCAACTGATTTAATAGGACCGGTTATGAACCCAAGAGCTTTTATTTCAACAAGAGCTTATATTGCTTGCTTATTCAACAGCTGATTTAATAGCAGCCTATTCATGCCTTTCCTTAGGTCAATCGGAGTGAAGTGACTTTGATTTCTTCTTAGTCTTCTACTTCCCTTCCCCTGCTTTGGGTTAAGTTTCTTGCTTCCCTTCCGCGCTTGCCTTAGCCTTCGCCTTAGTATGAATCCCACCGAGAAAGACTAATGCAATAAAAAGCACTAATGGCACTGCATCGGTTACGGATTCAATCACATCAGTTAATTTCACAGTTACGGATACAAGTACTCAAGCACTAGAACCGCTTACTGATTCAACAACGGTTACTGATATGCCATTAAAACCGTCTACGATCACTCTAAGAACGGTTCTTCCTCCAGCAGCCTGTTGAATAATTTTTATGGATTCTGTCATTTCACTAATTCGTACTAAATAACGAGCTAACGAGTCCCCTTCTTTTTGCCATTGGACTTCCCAATCGAATTCATCGTAACACTCATAATGATCAACTTTACGAAGATCCCATCGGATTCCGGAAGCTCGTAGCATTGGTCCTGATAAACCCCAATTTATTGCTTCCTCTCCGCCAATAATGCCCACTCCTTCAACTCGTTCCAAAAAAATGGGATTCCGCGTAATAAGCTTTTGATATTCAGCAACTCCCGTTAAAAAATAATCACAGAAATCCAAACATTTATCTACCCAGCCATGAGGTAGATCAGCAGCTACTCCTCCGATACGGAAATAATTATGCATCATTCGCATACCTGTGGCAGCTTCAAATAGATCATATAGCAATTCCCTCTCTCTGAAAATATAGAAGAAAGGAGTCTGTGCACCAATATCCGCCATAAAAGGTCCAAGCCATAACAAATGAGAAGCTATACGACTTAGCTCCAGCATAATTACTCTGATATAGCTGGCTCTTTTAGGTACTTGAATATTTCCCAATTGTTCTGGTGCATTTACCGTTATTGCCTCTGTGAACATAGTAGCTAAATAATCCCAACGTGTTACATAAGGCAGATATTGTATAATTGTTCGGTTTTCTGCAATTTTTTCCATCCCTCTGTGTAAATAACCCAATATAGGTTCACAATCAATAACATCTTCACCATCTAGAGTAACGATGAGTCGAAGAACACCATGCATTGATGGGTGGTGAGGACCCATATTGACTATCATGAGGTCTTTTCTTGTACTTGTAGCCGGTACAGTCATATGTTTTCTTCCTCGATTCATTATTCGATATTCTATGAATTGCTGAAAACGAAATGAGGTTCATCAAAATTCAAGATCTAATAAACCAAATAATAAAAATGAATCCTAAAATTCACGAGTTTTTGGCTCCCGAATATCCAACTGACCAATTAATTCCTGATAACGTACTCTATTTTTTTTTGACAAATAAGCCAGCAGTCGTTGACGTTTTCCCAGAATTCCCCGCAGGCCTCTTTGAGATAAATAGTCTTTTCTGTGTAATTCCAAATGTGAAGTAAGTCTCCGTATCTTATTGGTGAAATTGAATACTTGAAATTCAACAGATCCCTTGTTTTCTTCTTGCGGAATAACTGAGTTGAATGAATTTTTTACCATAAAAAGAATTCTTCTCTTTTTTTTTTTTCTTTTCCATAGAGATGGTTTTTACCGATCAGGAATAACGATAATGCCAGTCATTTCGATCTGGTACACACAAGAATCTGGATTTATTCATATTAATAAATTTCATTTTTTATTTGATTTGGATCCATAAGGGATGATACATTTCTGCACCCATGAAAGAGAATGATTGGGACCTAAAGAGATTTCACCGATTTATTCCTATATCCAATTGATACGTCATTGAATCAGTATCCTGTATTCAGAATGTAATGTAACACAACGGGTGTGTACATCTGTATGCCTTCATATAATGGATGTGGCACGTGATATATAGTAAATATACCATCAACTAATTATGAATCGTGGATACATATGTATCCTTAACATACTGAAACGACTTCCATTATTGGTATCAAACCAATAGCGATTCATACAAGCTAAATCTTCTAATCGATAATTGGGCCAAAGAAAGAATTTGAATTTCATGAATTTATTTGTATCAAAATGCTTGTCCTCATCAAAAAATTGGCTACAGTTCCTTACGTTGTTCCCATTCAAAAATACTGGATTTCTATTCACAACATTCCCATTCCCGGAATTGAAAGAAATGAGAATTCTCATTTCTTTACGACGTCTAGTAGATGGAATCTTTTCAGGAAAAAGCAAATAATAATGATTTTCGTCTCCATTCACAAGTATCTTTCCATGTTGTGCAGTGGATCTATTGAAATGATTCTGATCAACATATCTTTTTTCTCGGTATCTTCGATTGATTTGGTGCTTACTCTTATGAACCAACGAAATACCTACAGTTTGATACATATAAAATGGGCCATCCCATTTTATAGACAGACGGAGTGGTTCAATAATAAAGATTCCTTTTTTTCTTAATTCTGTAAAAGCTAGATCTTTCTGAATTGCCATTACATCCAAACACATTTCTCCTTTTTGAATAGAAGATATAGCAATTTCATTTGGATTTATCAGTCTAAGCAGGAGACAATATATCTTGATATTATTTATTATTCTTTGATCCCCAGTAAAAGTCCCCTTTCAGATTGCCTCCGTCTGACTACTTGCCTCCGTCTGACTACGGCATCCCACCTCAATTGAAAAAACAAATATCTTTTCAGGAAAAAATCTAGTTCCACTTCCTCGTTGCTCTTGGAGAGCTTTTTCTTTCTACTTCTACGTTTTTTAATGTCTGATCCTGTGTAATCCTCTTCAATATACTTTTGTTGGTTTCGTGGATCTGATCCACGATCTTCTTGACCCAACAGTTCTTTTTCTTCGTGATTCTGATCAAGATATTCTTTTTGATTAGATGAGATACGAAAATCTTTTTTTTGATTTCCGTTGATGTTTTTATTTTCACTAATGTTTTCATGTAGAAACATGAGCTTGTGATATAGCTACACCTAATTCCGGACCGGTTAATACATTCACAATAAAGAAAGTACTATGATGTCCAGAGCTTGAGAAAAGTACTGACTTTATTCCTGGGAAAGATCCTCATACATCGAATAAATAAAATGGAGATTTGTGCTCTCCGCATGGAGCCACTGCCCCACAACAAAGTCCGGATCTTCCGGAAGGTTATCATAACCCCCCCTTCTAAGAAGTTGACTGACTATGTTTTCGACTCCACCCTGGAGTTGATAGGCTATTTCCAGGGAATCCGAATGCAAATCGAGAGAGTTAGAGCTCTCGGTATCCGAAACGGTATCCGAAAGAGAACTCTCAGTATCGCTTTCGTCGGATTTCGCTGAAGTTTGTTCTTCTGCAGATCCATGATGGGGTCCCTCAGAGACAGGGCGAAGCCGAAACATGGACAGTTCATATGATTCCTGAACTGCTGGTTGGGTAAGTTCATCAATATAGGTACCATATTCCATTATAGAAAAGGTTTGGATTTCATGAAAAAGTTTGTCCATCGCGAAATGAGTAATCAAAAGTCTTTTTCGCCACATCGGGGCTATGGGAGTCGAACCCAATTATTCCACGACCCCCCACGAATCAATAACGACTGAACAAACACGAGGCTACCCATTTTGAAACCACATTTGACTTTGGCGTACTTGCAAGTCTAACGAAGGCATGTGACACTCTCCTTCCTTGCTTTTTGATACGCTTGCTGGAGAAGGTCGGCTAAGCGCAGGAATCCCGTATGACCGAACTCGAACTCGCGGAAATCTCTCTTTTCTCATACGAAATTCTTTAACCCAATAAGATGATAAGATCATGATAAGAAAGGTATCATCATAGATATGACATTAGGCCATTTTCATGATTTTCCACTCCTAGGACCCCTTCTTTTTAATAAGGTGTTGTTAATCCCCAATCTCAGCAATTTTCATTGTACATGATTTCATTTTTCTTTTTTTTCGCTATTTGCAGTTCTTATTGATAAGATTTTCAGGACAATGCCTGATGTGGGTAAGATCTTTCTCTTGATCAAGGCAAAAAACAAGGAGGCTGCAATGGAGAGATTGAAGAGTGAAGTATGAAGAGTATTTTTTTATTCACTTTTATTTTTTAACTAATTTTTAGTTTGATGATGATGGTCTTAATTACAACTTTACTGTGTGTTTTTGTTTAGATCATAAACACAGAACTTTTCAAGTGCCTGCAACAAACCCATGGGAAATCCTATCAAGCTTTCATGTTGAGCAAGCTGGTTCCTGTGGTGGGGAACGTCTGCGAATCAAATCTTGGAATGGAAGCAGATTTAGCTGAGGAGATTGCAGAGGAAGTCGATGTAATCGTAAATTCAGCTGCCAATACAACCTTTGATGAAAGGTTCCTGCGCCTCCTCCTTGAATGTGCTTGGGTCTATGATGACTAGATTGTTACAAATCGCTCCGAATCATATACTTTTATTCTCACACAACTTGGCTTCTCAAAAAATGTAAGGTATGATGTTGCTCTTGACATAAACACGAGAGGACCTTGTCGACTTATGAGCTTTGCAAAGAGGTGCAAGAAACTGAAGCTCTTCCTGCAAGTATCGACTGGTAAGTAAATGAACACTTAGAACAAACTCAAACAACATGATGTATCTGTCCACTTCAAAACAAGAAGATGGGTCTTTCCTCTGGCACAGCGTACGTTAACGGTCAAAGACAAGGTAGAATCTTGGAGAAGCCCTTCTGCATAGGAGACAGCATAGCAAGGGAGAGAGTCACCTCAGAAACCCCTCCAAGACCCCTCCCTGTGTTGGATGTTGAAGCTGAAATCAAGTTGGCTTTGGATTCAAGGGAGGCTTTTCAAGACAATGCAGTGGCTCAAAAGATGAAAGAATTGGGTTTAGAGAGGTGATGGTTTTTCTTTTTTGTTGCGGTTTCTTTTTAATGACTCTCTATTGGGAGTCCGAACGAATTCGAGTGGAAACGGGTAGGGGTGTAGTGATCGAAATTCTCTTTCACTTTAATAGGGCGCGAATCTATGGATGGCAAGACACTTATGTGTTTACAAAGGCCATGGGTGAGATGCTGATAGACAACATGAGAGGGGAAATACCTGTAGTCATCATCCGTCCAAGCGTCATCGAGAGCACCTGTAGAGAGCCCTTCCCTGGATGGATGGAAGGAAACAGGTATCTGTACTCAAACCAAGCTTTCTTGTCTCTAAATAGAATTGACTTGGTTGCTTAAATAAGCTTTTTGGGTATCTAATTCTCTCTATCTTATGATCATTTTCTTTTTCATCTTTGTTGTTGCCTCAGGATGATGGATCCAATAGTTTTGTATTATGGAAAAGGCCAGCTCACAGGTTTTCTTGTAAACCCCAAAGGAGTCCTTTTTGTAGTAAGTTGTCTTTGGTTGGATCATATAATCCTATATGACAATAAGCATAAGATACAAGTACGGGTTATGTTTGAACTAATTATACATAAATACATTACATGACATTTTTCTTCCACCCACCATATGTTGTTGCACTCTTGACATGATTGTATGTAGGTCCCCGCCGACATGGTCGTAAACGCAACCTTGGCAGCCATGGCGAAGCACGGGGTGGCCGGGAGACCAGAGATGAACATCTACCACATTGCTTCATCTGTCGTGAACCCACTAGTGTTCCAAGACCTGGTCAGACTTCTCTATGAACACTTTCATTCCTCCCCTTACATGGACTCAAGAGGGAGGCCAATTCATGTCCCAAGAATGAAGCTCTTCAGTTCCATGGATGACTTCTCCTCGCACATTTGGACAGACGTCGTTCAACGAAGTGGGGGAGTGGGCTGCGGCCGCTTCCCACGGGAAGCTGTCTCAGAGACTTTCAAATGTATGCAAAAAATAAGTGGAGCAAGCAAAGTACTTGGCTAACATATACAAGCCATACACTTTCTATGGAGGAAGGTGAGATGTTAGCTTATTCCAATTTACACAAAAACATTATTTGACATTGTTTTTCTTCTTTTTTTTCTAGAGATTCTGATTCTATTTACTTAAGGCTTAAGGGACATAAAAGAAATCTGCTAGGTTTGATAACACCAATACTCAGAAGTTGATGGAGGACATGTCTGAAGAAGAGAGGAGGAGCTTTGGATTTGATGTAGGGAGCATAGATTGGAAGGATTACATCTCCAACATCCATATTCCTGGTCTAAGGAGGCATGTCATGAAGGGGAGAGGGATGTGTGGATAAATACAATATATTTTTTTTAAATGGGATCACCTGTTGGCGTGCAATCAATTGTCATAATTATTGCCTTATATTATTTAAGTTCCTGTTTTATCCCTTCCTATGCTTCTATAAATCAATGCCCTTGGGTGTCTCCTTTTTGTACTTTGTCTGGGACTCTGGCGATGTTTGGGTGCAGTCATGGCTCTGTCCTAGATAGACTAAATCCAGGATCAGAGCTATCTGTTGTTTGGCTTTCAGGGAATACACTGACCCTCCAAAAGGTTCACTTTAGCACCTCTTTTCCTCCTTTAGAGTGGATAAGCTTATCCATCACACATGAAACTGTAACCAAACAAACCCTATGGGTTTTTGACTTTGTTTATTCTATTTAACAACCCAAGCTATCTCTGTTGTTTGTGTTTTAATGGCCTCTGGTAACTATTGGTTAAGCAGATCCTCATATTCCACACCAGAAAGCCAACTTTGCTCCTTGACATGGGCCTATCCATGCTTACCCATGTCTCTGTTTGTGTGTCTCAGAGAGAGAGAGAGAGCTTATGAGTTATGATTCTGCTTTATGATGTCATTCATTCAGGGAACGGATTTTATGGCCTGACGGATCCGGTCTTGCTGTGCTTCGCTCGTAGCTTTTTGGCCGTATCTTGCGGCTTCCATAACGTTGGCGTGATTCGGTTTGAGCAACGGATCCTGACGTGATACATCTTCGTAATGAAAATGGAGACATGAGTTGGCTTTTCCGGTTTCGATAGAATGAGCACTGTGAAGTGAACTATCTGCTTCAAAAATATCTTCCATCAGATATAGTTTCTCCTTCACTTGTAGTGATTTCTTCATTCATTCCCATCCAATCAAAAAAGTTTTTTTTTTAATTTTTTTTTCTTTTTCAAACAAAAAAGAAACCTTTTAAAAACTTTTCAAACCCAGTAGACAGGGTTGATTTCTTGATGAATCGTGAGAGAAAAAAGATCTTTCTTATCAGTTATTTGATAATTATTAGTCCCACTATCCATATCGGTCCAGGGCTCAATATTTATATTATTCTTTCGAAAACAAAAACGGAGAATTCCCCAATCAAAATATTTCCTATCCGGATTTTGATCCGTATCAATATCAATAATATACTCTTCTCCTAGATAATCACTAATAGCTATACCCCCCGGTACATAAAAGGGTTTGGGTTTATGTGTTTTGTAATTATATGGAATCTCTTGGTTTCTGTTTACTTGTAACAGAGATCCATAAATGGATGAGTCTTTCCCATCTTCATATATAATATATTTATGTGATAAAAGATCATATCTGGAGTGTTTTTTAAATTTTTCTTTTTGACTCGGCAATGAATCCACCGCAGAATCATTTTTTTTATCGTAATGAATTAATTGGTCTTTTTCTTTTTCATATGAATTCCATTTTTTTTAGTCTTTATTTGGAATCATACGACGTTGATTGACTCTATTTCTCCATTTTCGCGGTACTAATCTAGACCATTTAGTCTGAGATAATTTGTATTGATAATGGCCCCTTAACCAGTTTTTCCATTCATTCATTCCAGAATTTTGAGGTTTCTTATGCCTTGATTCGGAATCAAATATTCCTTGTGTCCCACAATAGTCTTTTATTCTATCTTTAAGAAAAAGATATGTTTCGTGATATTGAAGTGCAGATCCCAAGCGATACAAGTTTATAACTTTCATTTTTTATAATTTGTAAAATACATATGCTTGAGACAAGGAGGATAAGTCACAATAAATCTGTAAATTATTATTACTAATATTAGTATTAGAAAGCGACTTTTTTATGGTCGAAATAAAGTGAATTATGTTTAGATTTGTTTCATCAATTCCTTCTTGATTTGTTTCATCATTGTAAATGTATTTATCGATAATCTTTTTTGTTGATTCAAGGAAAAGTTGTGCATTGATTATGGGAATGTTAATGGTGCACAGAAAGATATCTATGTATATTCTTTCAATGAAAGATTTCATTAAATAAGGCCAGTTACGTATTAATTTGGCACTTCTTCTTTTTGATATCTGCCAAATATGTTTCTGTGATTCTGACCTTTTATCATCACAACCTATCTCGTTAGGACTAATATTTATATCTGGAGTTAGGAATCTTTTTTTCTTTTCTTTTGTGATCTTTTCTATTTGATTTCTGATTGTGGTTATCCTGTTAGCCAGATCCTTCATTTTTTGTTCTGTTAGTGAATAATTTGTCCAATCCATGGATCGAATTTGAATGGGCGATTCATGGGCAATCTTATTACTTATTATGGAATCTTTTCCTTTTTCACTCGGTTCATGTACTTTCATCAATCCAAATAATGAAATTGGATTTACTTTTTCAAATTCTTTCAATATTCTTTTTATAAATAGAACTACCCATTTTGCTTTTTCTTTTGACAATTTGAGAAACCATTTTGTTCTTTCTTTGAAAACTCTTAGAACTAAAAAAAATTTTCTTTTAACTTTTCTAATTATTTTTTCGAGTTCTTTAGAAATGGGTTCAAAAAAGGAAGGTTGTTTTCGGGGAGAACCAAAAGGTAGTTCAGTTTCCATTCCCCAGATTGTTAAAAAACAAAAATGTTCTTTTTTTCCTTTCTTTTTCAGTGTCAGTGGATCTTCATGATGAGATCTAAGCTTAAGTTTAGATCTGCGCCAAGGTTTCAGACAGAAAGGAAATAGGATCTTTATCTGAATACCATCTGTTAACCAGTCTTTCGGAAATTCTGTTTCTGATAATTGAACACCATTATAGGTGCATTTAATATGCATTTCTTTATTCCACCCCTTCAAATCCTCGTACCACTCGGGGAATTGAAATAATAGCATACGGCCAATATTTTTAGCTATTATTAATGAAGGCAATACGATGTATTTTCTAAGAATCGATTGGGTTACTAACATAGAACCTCTTATTGCTTGAGCAAATATAATTGTATCCCAAATTTCTGCTATGAATATCCGTTCATCCGCCTCTTGTTTCTCCTTTTTTTGTTTCTCCTCTTCTTTTGCCTCTTTCTC